TGATGTTGAAAAATCAGCAGATGAGCTGTGGTTAGGGGTGAAATGCCAATCGAATTCGGAGCTAGCTGGTTCTCCCCGAAATGTGTTTAGGCGCAGCGGTTAGCGTTATAGCTTAGGGGTAAAGCACTGTTTCGGTGCGGGCTGGTAATTCGGTACCAAATCGACGCAAACTAAGAATACTAAGTGTATAGCTAACCAGTAAGACTATGGGGGATAAGCTCCATTGTCAAGAGGGAAACAGCCCAGATCACCAGCTAAGGCCCCTAAATAATTACTAAGTGGTAAAGGAGGTGGGAAGACTTAAACAACCAGGAGGTTTGCTTAGAAGCAGCAATCCTTTAAAGAGTGCGTAATAGCTCACTGGTCGAGTAATCCTGCGCCGAAAATGAACGGGACTAAGTAATTTGCCGAAGCTGTGAGATATTAAAAATAATAATAAATAATTATATCGGTAGGGGAGCGTTCTGTTATAGATTGAAGCGTTAGCGTAAGCGGGCGTGGACGAAGCAGAAGTGAGAATGTCGGCTTGAGTAGCGAAAACATGGGTGAGAATCCGATGCCCTGAAAACCTAAGGTTTCCTCCGGAAGGCTCGTCCGCGGGGGGTAAGTCAGGACCTAAGGCGAGGCTGAAAAGCGTAGTCGATGGACAATAGGTTAATATTCCTATACTATTCTTTATTGACAACGAGGGACGAAGACAGCTAGACTAGCCAAATATTGGTTATTGGTTTAAGTGTACGAGGTGTTGAGAAGTAGAGAAAATACTTTGAGCTAAGTCATGAATACGGAATAACGTGCGCGTTATATGAAGTAGTTGATGTTATACTTCCAAGAAAAGCTTGCACTGTCATAAATAAAGAATACCTGTACTCTAAACCGACACAGGTGGGTTGGTAGAGTATACCAAAGGGCGCGAGATAACTCTCTCTAAGGAACTCGGCAAAATAACCCTGTAACTTCGGGAGAAGGGGTACCTATTAGGTTGCAATAACAAGGTCCAAGCGACTGTTTACCAAAAACACAGGTCTCCGCTAAGTTGTAAGACAACGTATGGGGGCTGACGCCTGCCCAGTGCCGGAAGGTTAAAGAAGTTGGTTAGTTTTTTACGACGCTGATAACTGAAGCCCCGGTGAACGGCGGCCGTAACTATAACGGTCCTAAGGTAGCGAAATTCCTTGTCGGGTAAGTTCCGACCCGCACGAAAGGCGTAACGATTTGGACACTGTCTCAGAGAGAGACTCGGTGAAATAGACTTGTCTGTGAAGATGCGGACTACCTGCACCAGGACAGAAAGACCCTATGAAGCTTTACTGTAACTTGAAATTGGTTTCGGGTTTTATTTGCGCAGCATAGGTGGGAGGCTTTGACGTTATTCTTACGGGAGTAATTGAGCCATCAGTGAGATACCACTCTCATAAAACTAGAATTCTAACCCTGTATCGTTAGCCGGTCAGGGGACAGTTTCAGGCGGGCAGTTTGACTGGGGCGGTCGCCTCCCAAAAGGTAACGGAGGCGTACAAAGGTTTCCTCAGATCGGTCAGAAATCGATCGAAGAGTGTAAAGGCATAAGGAAGCTTGACTGTGAGACCTACAAGTCGAACAGAGACGAAAGTCGGTCTTAGTGATCTGGCGATATTGAGTGGAAAAGTCGTCACTCAACGGATAAAAGTTACTCTAGGGATAACAGGCTGATCTCCCCCAAGAGTTCACATCGACGGGGAGGTTTGGCACCTCGATGTCGGCTCATCGCATCCTGGGGCGGTAGTACGTCCCAAGGGTTGGGCTGTTCGCCCATGAAAGCGGTACGTGAGCTGGGTTCAGAACGTCGTGAGACAGTTCGGTCCATATCCGGTGTAGGCGTTAGAGTATTGAGAGGATTCTTCTTTAGTACGAGAGGACCGAGAAGAACATACCGCTGGTGTACCAGTTATCATACCAATGGTAAACGCTGGGTAGCTACGTATGGAAAGGATAACCGCTGAAAGCATCTAAGTGGGAAGCCCACCTCAAGATGAGTACTCTTATTGTGAAAACAAGTAAGATCACGGCAAGACTAGCCGTTACATAACCGCTCTTTTAAGAACGGTTTGCAAATAGGCATCAAGTAGAAGTATAGTAATATATTAAGCTGAGATGTACTAATAGATCGAGGACTTGAACTTTTTTCTAGCTTTAAAAAATATTGTCTTGGTGTTTAAAGGATAGTGGAACCACATTGATCCATTTCGAACTCAATGGTGAAACGCTATAACAGTTACAATACTTAAGGAGGAGTCCTTTGGGAAGATAGCTTATGCCAGGACTTTTATGTTTGACTTAGAATTTAAAAAATAAAACAGAATAGTATCAAGAAATTTGAAAAACTATTACTTAGGGTTATATAATTTTTATTCAATGGAATACGCAATTATAGAAGCCAGTGGTCGTCAATTTTGGGTAGAACCTAAAAAATTTATTGAGTTTAATCGATTAACTCTTAAAATCGGTAGCACTATTTTAATTAGACGAGTTTTATTTGTTAAAAATAAAACAAAGACTCTTATCGGTCAACCCTACTTAAATAATGTTGTAGTAAAAGGAGTAGTAAGTAAACATTTTTTAGGGCCAAAAATTCTTGTATTTAAAATGAAACCCAAAAAAAAATATCGGAAAAAGATTGGGCATAGACAAAAATTAACTAGATTATTAATTAATAAAATTGAATAATTTTATTTACAGCGTAAACCATATGTTGATTACTTTATAATAATAATTAGTATAGTTACTATATTAATTTAGTTCTAAAATATAAACTTGGAGTATAAATAATTGTGTCTATTGGAATATTTGGAAATAAAATTGGCATGACGCAAGTTTTTGATAAAGACGGTTTAGCTTTACCTGTAACTGTAGTACGTATTGGTTCATGTTTTATTACTCAAATTAAAACGGAAAAACTTAATGGGTATAATGCAGTTCAAATTGGACATTCAAAAGGGCGAACGTTAAATCTAAAAAGAGCTGAACTAGGACACTTAAAAAAAAATGCGATACCACCCTTATCTGATTTGTGTGAATATAAAGTCCTAGATTTAGAAAATTATTCATTAGGACAAGTATTAAATGTTAATCATTTTGAGATTGGGCAATTTGTTAATGTTACTGGAAAATCTATAGGTAAGGGATTTAGTGGAAACCAAAAAAGACATAAATTTAAACGTGGGCCAATGACGCATGGTTCTAAAAACCATAGAGCTCCGGGGTCAATAGGACCAGGAACTACACCAGGTCGAGTGTTCCCAGGAAAATTAATGGCAGGACAATTAGGAGCAAAAAAGATTACTATATCAAAACTAGAAATTTTGGGGATTGATTCAAAACAAAATCTTTTAATTCTAAAAGGTAATGTACCTGGTAAACCTGGCAATTTGTTGAATATTGTTCGTTCAAATTAAATTTTAATAATAAACTAAAAAATTATTTATGATTTTACAAAAAATTCTTACTTTCCCTATTAAAATCTTAACAGGAGAAGAAAGTGGAGATGAGATAACATTAACTTTGAAATTAAAAGAAGCAACCAATACAATTAATTATGTTATTCAACGTGCATATTTAGCACAAAGGTCTAATGAGAGACAAGGTACTGCCAATACATTAACTAGAGCAGAAGTAAAAGGTGGAGGTCGTAAACCTTGGAGACAAAAAGGCACTGGAAGAGCTCGTGCAGGTTCAAATAGATCACCTTTATGGAAAGGTGGAGGAGTTTCTTTTGGCCCAAAACCAAAATTGTATTCAAGTAAAATAAACCGTAAAGAATGGCAATTAAGTTTAAGAAGCTTATTAATTGCTAAACAAAAAGATATTACAGTAATAGATAATTTTAACCTTTTAGAATATAAAACAAGTAATATCATTAAAGTATTAAATATTTTTGGTATAAATTTATTTGAAAATACATTAATTGTTGTTCCAAAAATAGAGGAGAAATTACTTAAGTCTACTCGAAATATAAAAACAATTAAATTAATAGTTGCGAATAACTTAAACCTAAAGCAAATTTTATTAGCTAAAAATTTATTGATTACTAAAGATAGTTTAAAAACAATTGAGGAAACTTATAATGGCTAGAATAAAATTTAGTTCAAGTATTGATTTGATCAAATACCCTGTTACGACTATTAAAACAAACTTATTATTAGAAAATAACCAATATACATTCTTAGTAGATCCTAAACTAAATAAAGGTAGTATAAAAAAGGTAATTGAGTTTTTATTTGATGTAAGTGTTATTAAAGTTAATAGTTGTAACTTACCTAAGAAAAAACGTCGTGTGGGGCAATTTACAGGTGTTAGACCTCGTTACAAAAAAGTAATCGTGAAATTAGCAAAGGATAATAAAATTGATCTCTTTTCTACTAACTAATAACATAACTATTAAATAAAGAGGAAGGGGAATAATATTTATGGCTATTCGTATTTGTAAAGTTTATACTGTTGGTACAAGAAATACTGTTTTTTCTTCTTTTGATGAAATTACTAAGACAAAACCAGAAAAAAAGTTAATTGGGAGAAATCACCGAAAAAAAGGTCGCAATAATCAGGGGTTAATCACAACAAGACACCATGGTGGTGGTCATAAAAGAAGATATCGTGTTATAGATTTTAAACGTAAAAAACATGATATTTTAGGCAATGTCTTTGCTATTGAATACGATCCTAATCGTAATGCTAGGATTGCATTAATTCATTATGAAAATGGTGACAAAACTTATATAATTTGCCCTGATTCTTTAAAAATTGGTAGTAAAATCATGTCCGGTCCAAATGCGCCTATTGAAATTGGTAATGCATTACCTTTAGAAAATATACCCTTAGGTACCTCTATCCACAATATAGAATTGTCCTATAATAAAGGTGGTCAAATTGTTCGAGCAGCTGGAACTTCAGCAAGAATTTTAGCAAAAGAAAATAACTATGTCACATTACGTTTACCCTCTAAAGAAATTAGGATTGTTCACAAAAGTTGTTATGCAACAATTGGTATTGTGAGCAATAGAGATAGTAATAACACTAAATTAGGGAAAGCAGGGCGCAAACGTTGGCTTGGTATTAGACCAACAGTACGTGGTTCTGTTATGAATCCTTGCGATCATCCACATGGTGGGGGAGAAGGTCGTGCAACAATTGGACGTCCAAAAGCTTATACTCCTTGGGGTAAAGCTGCGCTTGGTGTTAAAACAAGAAAAAAAGAAAAATATAGCGATATTTATATAGTTCGTTCGAGAGTATAAGATTAAATGTTCTTTTAATTATTTTTATAATTTTATCTTCAAATAAATTTATGGTAAGATCTTTTCGTAAAGGCCCTTTTATAGCTTATCATTTGCTACAAAAAATTGAAAAAATGAATAAAACTGGAAAAAAAACCGCAATTAAGACTTGGTCACGATCATCTATGATTATTCCAGCGATGATCGGTCATACAATTTCCGTATATAATGGTAAAAAGCATATTCCCCTTTTTATATCTGATCAAATTATTGGTCATAAGCTTGGAGAATTTATACCAACTAGAAACTTTCGTTCACATATAAAAAGTAGTGATAGACGTACAAAAAAGAAATAAATATCTAAGAAATAAATGAAAGATAAACAAACAGCAAAAGCTGTCAGCAAATACATTAGAATATCATCACATAAAGTGCGACGTGTTTTAGATCAGATTCGTGGGCGTTCATATTTAGAAGCTTTAATGTTATTACAATTTATGCCTTATAGAGCTTGTGGTCCAATTTGGCAAGTATTAAACTCAGCCGCTGCAAATGCTGAAAATAATAATGGTTTAAATAAAGAGGATCTAATTGTTAAAACAGTCTTCGCTGATCAAGGTCCAGTATTACGTAGATTTAGACCACGTGCGCAAGGTAGAGGTTATCAAATTCGTAAACCAACTTGTCATATTACCATAATTTTAGAACCTAATACTTAATGGATTCATAAATAAATTTTTAATAAAACTAATACGAGACTAGATTATGGGACATAAAACACATCCTTTGGGCTTTAGACTGGGAATTGTACAAGAAGATAGATCATTATGGTATAGTGGAACAAATTCTTATATTTCTTTTGTAAAAGAAGACTACACGATTCGAGATTATATCTCTAAATTTCTGATTTCAAATAACGTCGGTTATTCAGGTATTACTAAACTTATTATTAAACGTAACGAGACAAAAAAAAGACTCTATATTGAAATACAATCTGTAGTACCTGGCCGTATCGTAGGTAAATCAGGATCATTATTAAGAACATTAGATCAAGAACTTAGTGCACTTCTAAAAAACAAAAAAGTTTTAATTAATATTGTTGAAATTACAAAACCATATACAGAAGCTAGTATATTAGTTGATGTTTTAGTAAAAAAATTAGAAGAACGGGTTTCATTCAGAAAATGTATCCGAGAAATCCTTCGACGTTATAGAACAGAAGACGAACTTAAAGGAATCAAAGTTCAAATAGCAGGTCGTTTAAATGGCGCTGAGATTGCGAGAACAGAATGGGTTCGTGAAGGACGTGTTCCCCTTCAAACATTACGTGCTAATATTGACTATTCTTATAAAGTAGCTCAAACAACATATGGTATTTTAGGGATTAAAATATGGCTTTTTAAAAATGAGATCTTAGCGAAAAAAATTATTTAATAAAATTACAAAATTTAAGAAAATGCTTAGCCCTAAAAAAACGAAATTTCGAAAACAACACCGTGGTAGATTAAAAGGTAAAGCCTCAAGAGGAAATAAAATTAGTTTTGGTGATTATGCTATCCAAGCGTTAGAACCTACTTGGTTAACATCCCGTCAAATTGAAGCTACAAGAAGAACAATTACACGATATACAAAACGTGGTGGTAAATTATGGATAACGGTTTTCCCAGACAAACCAGTAACTGCCAGAGCCGCAGAATCAAGAATGGGATCAGGGAAAGGATCAGTTGACTATTGGGTAGCTGTAGTTAAACCTGGAACTATTTTGTTTGAATTAAGTGGTGTTCCTTTGAAACTTGCCAAAGAAGCAATGATAATTGCTTCTTATAAGTTACCAATTAAAACAAAATTTCTTATAAATTAAAGAAGAAAGTATACCTATTATGAGTTTACCGAAAATCGATGAAATTAAAAACTTAGATAAAAATGAGTTAGAAAATGAGATTTTAAATATAAAAAAACAATTGTTTAAATTACGTTTACGCCGTGGAACAAAACAATCTTTTAAATCGCACCAATTTAAACATGGAAAGCATAGGTTAGCACAATTATTAATGATACAAAAAAGTAATTAGAAAATTATCTTAAGGAATAATGATTTATGGCTAAATTAAAGAGACTTGGTATTGTAATAAGCAATAAAATGCAAAAAAGTGTTGTTGTTGCTGTTGAATATCGTTATAAACATAAGTTTTATTCAAAAATTATAGTTAGAACAAAACGTTATTTAGCACATGACGCAGAAGATATTTGTAATATTGGGGATGAAATATTATTAGAGGAAAGTAGACCATTAAGTAAAAAAAAACGTTGGATAGTAAAAAAAATACTAAATAAAGCAGTAATCGTTAATTAAGGTTTTTAAATTTATTATGATACAACCACAAACGTATTTAACAGTAGCAGATAATACAGGTGCAAAAAAAATTATGTGCATTCGTGTACTAGGTGGTCGTCGCAAATATGCAAAACTTGGTGATATTATTATTGGAGTTGTGAAGGAAGCAACACCAAATATGTTAACTAAAAGATCTGATATTGTTAAAGCTGTTGTTATAAGAACAAAAAAAGCTGTTTCACGTAAAGATGGAACTAGTATTAGTTTTGATGACAATGCAGCCGTTATTATTAATATGGATAAAAACCCAAAAGGTACAAGGATTTTTGGCCCAATTGCAAGAGAAATTCGTGATAAAGATTTTACTAAAATTGTTTCATTAGCGCCTGAGGTTATTTAAATGAAGAAAAAAGTTACTTTAAAAAGAAAGGTACACGTAAAAATAGGTGAAAAAGTAAAAATAATTTCTGGCAAAGAAAAAGGAAAAGTAGGGCTTGTAAAAAAAATTATAAAACAAGAAAACAAACTTATTATTGAAGGTGTCAATATAAGAAGTAAACATGTTAAACCTACCCGTCCTGAAGAGAATGGTGAGATTAAAAGGATTGAATTTCCAATCCATAGTTCAAATGTAGCACTTTACCAGGAGTAATATTTTATGATAAATGATAATGAAATTGAGGCAAAAAATTTTAAATTTTTATACAAAGATTTAGTATTTCCTAATTTGGTTAAACAATTTAACTATAAGAATAATCATCAAGTCCCAAAATTAGTTAAAATTCAATTAAATCGTGGGTTAGGGGTCGATGGTCAAAATAACAAAACATTACAAAAGTCTGTTGATGAAATGCGTTTAATCACAGGACAACAACCAATAGTAACAAAAGCAAAGAAATCTATAGCAGGTTTTAAAGTTCGAGAAGAAATGGTTTTAGGTATAACAGTAACTCTTAGAAGTAAGAAAATGTATGCTTTTTTAGAAAAATTAATTCATCTTGTTTTACCAAGAATTAGAGATTTTAGAGGTTTAAGTTTAAAAGGTTTTGACCGTAATGGTAATTATAATTTTGGCTTAAAAGAGCAGTTAGTATTCCCTGAAATTAGCTATGAAAATGTAGATCAAATAAAAGGCTTTAATATTTCTATAGTGACAACAGCAAAAACAAAAACTGAAGGTATTGCTCTTCTAAAAGAGTTTGGTTTCCCATTAACTGATTAAAAAGGAGTATGAAAATATAGTGACAACAGATATTATTGCAGACACACTAACTCGGATTAGAAATGCAAATTTGGTTCGGCACCAAATTGTGCGAGTTATAAAGACGAAAGTAACGTATTCAGTTGTAAAAATTTTAAAAGAAGAAGGTTATATTTCTAATTTTGAAGAAATTGAGGTTTCTAATAGAAAATATTTATTACTTTGTTTAAAATATCATAGTCAAAAAAGACAGCCAGTCATTACAGGTATCAAAAGAATAAGCAAACCTGGTTTAAGGATTTATGTGAATAAAAGCAATTTACCTAATGTTTTAAGTAATCTAGGAATAGCTATATTATCAACTTCCAAAGGAATTCTTACAAATAATAAAGCAAAAAAATTAGGCGTCGGTGGTGAAGTTATTTGTTATATTTGGTAATAAAGGTTTAAATTTATATGGGAAGAATCGGTAAATTACCTATAAAGGTACCATCTAATGTTCAAGTTGAGGTTAATCAAAACAATATCGAGGTTTCAGGACCACATGGAAAACTTTTTAGAAAGATTTCAGATTTAATTTCAGTTGAATTACGGGATAATATTATTTACGTAACTAAAAATGAAAATACAAGAATCGCGAACCAACTTTATGGTCTAAGTAGAACTTTAATTTATAATATGGTAGTTGGAGTTTCACAAAAATTTGAACGTACACTTGAACTTAAAGGGGTTGGCTATCGTGCTCAATTAAAAGATAAAGATTTAGTTCTAAACGTAGGTTATAGCCATCCAGTTTTCATAGCAATACCTTTAGGTATTGAGATTAAAATAGAAAAAAATGTGGGGATAATTATTACAGGGTTTGATAATGAACTTGTTGGTCAATTAGCGGCAACAATAAGAAGTAAACGTCCTCCTGAACCATATAAAGGTAAAGGCATATTATATAAAGGTGAAATTATTAAACGTAAAGTAGGAAAATCAGGGAAATAATAAATTATGGGAAAAAGAGAGAAGAAAATAATTAAAGGTAATAATCTTAAACCCCGCTTAGCTGTTTTTCGTTCAAATAAACATATTTACGCTCAAGTTATTGATGATTCCTGTTCAAAGACAATTATAAGTTGTTCTACTTTAGAAGTAGAAGTAAAAGCAAAATGTGAAAAAACTTCAAACAAACTGGCTTCCAAAATTGTCGGAGAAATTATTGGTACACGATTATTAGAAGAAAATATTAAAGAAATAATATTTGATAGAGGAAAAAAATCTTATCACGGTAGAATAAAGGAACTAGCTGAAGGTGCTAGGTTAGTTGGTTTAAATTTTTAGTAATTATAGGTTTTATAAATATAAATTTATTTAGCGTTTTAGCACATTTATGATCACTCCAAATAAAAAATTTCGTTGGGAACAAAGGGTAGTAAAAATTTCTCGGGTTTCAAAAGTAGTAAAAGGTGGAAAAAAAATAAGCTTCCGGGCAACTGTTGTCGTTGGTGATATGGAAGAAAGAGTCGGGGTAGGTGTGGGTAAAGCTGAAGAAGTTAGCACCGCTATAAAAAAAGCAGAAACTGATGCAAAAAAAAATGTCCTAACGATTCCTATTGCTGAAGGTAAAACAATCCCTCATGCTATGATTGGTATAGCAGGTGGTTCCAAAGTTTTTATTAGACCTGCAGTGGCAGGAACAGGGGTTATTGCTGGTGGTTCAGTACGTATTGTTTTAGAACTTGCAGGTATTAAAAATATTTTATCAAAACAACTTGGTTCGAATAATCCCTTAAATAATGCTAGGGCTACTATCGTTGCTTTACAAAGTTTAAATACAATTGACCAAGTGATACAAAAACGACAAATATCCCTAGAACAAGTGCTAGGAAAATAAGGATAAAACTAAAGAGATTAGTGGAAAAAATATTTGTTAATATAAGAAAAATATCTATTTATTTAAATTTTCCATGAATTTACAATTACGAAGTAAAAATACTCCCTCTTTTCGACAACGTTTCTTTTTAACAATTGGCTTACTTACATTAGTTAGGATAGGGAGCTTTATACCGCTTCCATATATAGATATTAAGACATTTTCTCCTTTATTAGAATCAAATGCCTCAACAACTGCAGTTGCTACAATTTTGAATAGTTTTTCTGGAGGTGAAAACGCTTCTTTTAGTATATTAAGTCTTGGAATTTTACCTAATATAAATGCTTCTATTATAATTCAACTTTTAACTACTATTAACCCAACTCTTTTAAAATTACAAAAGGAAGAAGGTGAATATGGCCGACGTAAACTTACAGATTATACCAGATATTTAACTTTTTTTTGTGCAATTATTGAAAGTGTTGTCACAACTTATAGTTTTCGTCCATTAATATTTAATTGGAACATTTTTGTATTAATTCAAATAAGCCTGACATTAATAGCAGGATCAATGATTATTTTATGGTTTAGCGAATTGATTACAAAAGATGGTATAGGTAATGGATCATCTATATTAATTTGTTTTAATATTGTGTCAAATTTTCCTGATCAACTTAGAGCTATGATTTTAGCTTTGTCGAACCAAAATATTATAGTTAGTTTTTTTATTGGGGGAATATTTCTATTAACAACAGTTGGTTGCATTTATATAAATGAGGCAATGGTAAAAATCCCATTAGTTTCTGCAAGTCAATTATTACGTAATGTAAATAAATTTTCATTATGGAATAATAGTAATTTGCCTCTTCGTGTTAACCAAGCAGGAGTAATGCCTTTAGTTTTTACTTCTTCAGTAATGGTTATTCTATCTTCTCTTACTAGTTTAGTCTACGGACAACTTATTAATATCGAATTGTTTTCTTTTTTAAATTCTCTTCCTACAACTTTAACTTTGGGGGTTGGAAAAATTTTTTATTGGTTTACCTATGGTATATTAGTCTTTTTTTTTACATCATTTTATTCAACTATACTTTTAGACCCAAAAGATATGACTGAACAATTTCGTAAAAATTCTGTTACAATAAAAGGAATCACTCCAGGTAAGTCAACCCAAAGTTATTTATCAATAACCATTAAACGATTAACAATTTTAAATGCGGTCTTTCTTATTGGTGTTCTTATTCTACTGAATGGTTTAGAGTATTTATTACCCGTAAATAATTTAAATTTACGTGGGTTTGGATTAACCTCTCAACTTATTTTAGTTAATGTTTTAGTAGATACTTTCAGAAAAGTTAGGAATTTATTAAACGCTGAAACTATGTTTTAAATTTTTGAAGCAATCAAGTAATTTAAAATGAGTTAAAATAAAAAAATTATATAATTTATAAAAAATATGAAAGTTAGACCTTCAGTAAAAAAAATGTGTGAAAAATGTAGAATTATACGTCGCCATGGCAGAGTTCAAGTAATTTGTACTAATCTTAAACATAAACAACGACAAGGCTAAATTAAAAAAGAAAATGGAGATAAACTATGGTTAGATTTCTTGGAATAGATCTGGCAAACAATAAAAAAATTAAATATGCTTTAACTGGGATCTACGGTATTGGTTTATCTAGAGCGCAAGAAATTTTAGACAGAGCAGGATTAAAAGATGCTGATGAAGCAGGTGTAAGAACAAAAGATTTATCTGATGAAGATATTAGTAATCTGAGAAAGGTTTTAGAAAAAAACTACCAACTTGAAGCCGACCTATTTCGATTAACAAATTTAAATATAAAAAGATTAATGGAAAATGGTTCAATTAAAGGGCGCCGACACCGTGCAGGATTACCTGTTCGAGGTCAACGCACAAGAACTAATGGTAGAACTAGAAGAGGAGGAAAAAAAACGGTGGCAGGAAAAAATAAGTAAATAATATTTAGAAAATTTAACCACAGGTTGGAGAATGTAAGAAATGAAAAAAAAAATGAAGCGCACTATTGTTACTGGAACTATGCATGTACACGCTACTTTTAATAATACAATTGTAACAGTAAGTGATTTAAATGGAAACACACTATCATGGGCTTCATCGGGGACTGTTGATTTTAAAGGGTCTCGAAAAGGTACGCCATTTGCTTCGCAAAAAGCTGCCGAAAAAGCTGCATTAATAGCTAAGGAAGTATATGGACTTAAGAGGCTAGAAGTTGTTATCAAAGGTTCGGGTCCAGGTAGAGAACCCGCGATTAGGGCAGTTTATCAAAAAGGGATAAGAATCGTTTCTATAAAAGATGTAACGTTTATACCTTATAATGGTTGTCGCCCTCCTAAACGTAGAAGAGTTTAAAATGGATTAACTGAAATTGTTTTGTAAAAATAGCAATAAAATAATTCAGCTTTATAAAAGCAAATACAACCTCTATATCTATTATAGTTCTATACAACTAAAATACGTAGATATTAATCAAAAGGAGATAAATAATGAAGATAAATAGTAAATGTAAGTGTGTAGACTTAGATTTATTAAACCGTAATGAATTTTATGGACATTTTGTTTTTACTTCATTAGAACAAAGTGAGGGGACTACAATTGGTAATATGTTAAGACGTGCTTTACTTTCAAATTTATATGGCTTTCGGATTACTGGTGTTCGAGTTGCTGGTGTAAATAATGAATTCACTCCTTTAGAAGGTGTCCGTGAAGATCTTCTTGAAATAATATTAAATTTAAAAGAAATTATTATATATGATCAAAATAACACCGGGGAAGCTTGCTATGGACTGTTAAAAGCACAAGGACCAGCTATAATAACTGCCGGAGCTCTTACTTTACCTAATGGTATTAAAGTTTTAAACCCCAGTATTCATTTATTAACCATTTCGGACGAATCAGTAATTGAATTAGCAATAAAAATAGAATATGGGAAATCTTATATTCTAGCTAAAAACCAAAAACTCGAAGGAGCTACAGATTTTATCCCAATCGACTCTAATTTTGCACCAGTATTGAAGGTTAATTCTTATATTAAACCATTACCGCAAGATATTGAAAATACAAATGAGGAACTTCACCTCGAAATTTTTACTAATGGTACTTTATTGCCCCATCAGGCATTGATACAAGCCCGGAATATGATAGGGTATATGTTATCAACAATTACTAATATGGAATTTCCTTGTTTTGATTATAAGGGAAAAGAAAAACCTATTAATAAAGATAGAGCTTCTATAAATACAACAATAGAGAGTGATAAAACAATAAAAAAAATAGAAATAAAGTCCGAAAAAGAAAAAACTAATATTAGTAAAAAAAGTACACCAGAAGAAAGATTACTAAAACGCGTGACTGATATGGAGAGTGGATCGTTAAAAGGCTTAGGTTTATCAAATCGAATAATTAAAGCCTTAAATAAGGTTAATATCAATTTTACTTGGGATTTAATGGAATACCCCTCTCCGAACCTAATAACTATAGAAGGACTAGGTCCAAAATCAGTAGAAGAAATAAAGAATAAATTAACGCTTTTTTATGAACCACCTAATGATTAATACTTTATACTACTGTAATTTTTATCCGCATTCAACTTTATTATAGAATTTAATATTATTATGAAAGATACTTTTATTCCGTCGAAACTTGATTTAAAACAACAATGGTATATAATTGATGCAAAAGATAAATGTTTAGGTCGATTAGCTACGGAAGTGTCTAATTTACTAAGAGGTAAAAATAAAACTATGTTTACACCTGCACAAGATGTTGGTGATTACATTATAATAGTAAATGCAAGTGAAATAAATGTAAGTGGTAAAAAACGAGTACAAAAATTATATTTTCGCCATTCTGGTCAACCTGGTGGAAAAACAGTTGAAACTTTTGAAGATTTGCAAATTCGTATACCAGAACGTATTCTTGAAAAGGCCATTAAAGGGATGCTACCAAAAAATCGTTTAGGTCGAAAATTATTTACAAAATTAAAAGTATACAAAGGTCAAGAGCATCCCCATATGTCTCAAAAACCTCAAAAAATAGAATTATAACAATTAAAGTCTATGACGAGTAAAAATCAAACTAATCCTCATATTTATGGGATTGGTCGAAAAAAAGAATCTACAGCAATCGTTTATTTAGTACCGTTTACAGAATCAACTTCTCAAATAACATGTGAAGTAAATGGTCATAAAGCAGAACAATACTTTCAGCAAAATTTTACTTACTTAAATCAAATAAGCTTACCTTTAAAAAAAGTTAAATTAGATAAAAAGTATAAAATTATTGCGAATGTTAAAGGGGGTGGTTTAAAGGGGCAAGCTGATTCAATAAGATTGGGAATTGCAAGAGCTCTTTGTAAAGTGGATAAGATTAATTTTAGACCTATTTTAAAATTTGAAGGTTTTTTAAAACGTGATGCAAGAATTAAAGAACGTCGTAAATATGGTCTAAAAAAAGCAAGAAAAGCTTCTCAGTACTCAAAACGTTAATTTAAAACAATATTTTACTATATACTTATTTATATGCCTAAAAAGAATATACATCCAAAATGGTTTAATGATACAAAAGTCTATTATGACGGTCAATTAATTATGATTGTAGGTTCCACAAAGCCTGAATTACATGTTGATATTTGGTCAGGTAATCATCCTTTTTACACAGGTTCACAAAGAATAATCGATACTGAAGGTCGTGTTGAAAGGTTCTTAAAAAAATACAAGATTGAAAATGTGGTTAGCTAAAACCTATAAATTAATTAAAACTTAAATATATGCCAACTATACAACAACTTATTCGAGTACGACGTAAAAAAATTCAACCCCGAACAAAATCACCTGCATTAAAAAGTTGTCCTCAACGTAGAGGTGTATGCACAAGGGTTCATACGATTACACCAAAAAAACCAAACTCAGCGATACGAAAAGTAGCCCGAGTAAGATTAACTTCTGGGTTTGAAGTTACAGCTTATATACCTGGGATTGGTCATAACTTGCAAGAGCATTCTGTGGTTTTACTTCGTGGCGGAAGGGTAAAAGATTTACCAGGAGTACGTTATCATATTATTAGAGGAACTCTTGATACAATTGGAGTAAAAGATCGACGTCAGGGTCGTTCAAAATATGGGATGAAAAAACCAGTAAAATAAAAAAAGGGTAATAAAATAAATTATGTCACGTCGTACAAATAAAAAAAGAAAATTTCCCATAGCTGATTCAGTTTATGACAGTTTTTTAGTAAATTTAATGATATCAAAAATTTTAAAAAGTGGCAAAAAAACTGTAGCACAAAAAATAATTTATGAAGCGTTTGGTATCATAGAAGAGAGAACAAATAATCAGCCATTAAAGATTTTTGAAAAAGCCGTAAAAAATGTAAGTCCTGCAGTTAAAATAAAAGCTAAGCGTGTAGGGGGTTCTACTTACCAAGTGCCAATTGAAGTAAAAAAATTTCGAGGTATTAATTTAGGTTTATGCTGGATTATCCAATTTGCTAGAGCTCGCTCAGGAAAAACAATAGCAATTAAATTAGCAAATGAGATTATCGACGCTTCTAAGGGTTCGGGTAATGCAATCCGTAAAAAAGATGAAACTCATCGTATGGCAAGATCAAATAAAGCTTTTGCCCATTTCCGTTCTTAAGCATTTTTATTAATTAAATCCTATTTAATTAAACGCCAAAAGTAAAAAATATAAAATAACAAAAGGACTATATATTATGGCTCGCGAAAAATATGACCGTACAAAACCACATATCAATATTGGAACAATTGGACATGTAGATCATGGTAAAACTACATTAACTGCCGCAATTACCGCGGTTTTATCACTTAAAGGGGATTCTAATAATGCAAAAAAATATGAAGATATCGATGCAGCACCTGAAGAACGTGCACGTGGAATTACAATAAACACTGCACATGTAGAATATGAAACAGAAAGTCGTCATTATGCCCATGTAGATTGTCCAGGACACGCAGATTATGTGAAAAATATGATTACTGGTGCAGCACAAATGGATGGAGCAATTTTAGTTGTTTCAGCAGCTGATGGACCTATGCCTCAAACACGTGAGCATATTTTATTGTCTAAGCAAGTTGGTGTACCTCATATCGTGGTATTTTTAAATAAGGAAGACCAGGTAGATGATCTTGAATTAGTAGAATTAGTGGAACTAGAAGTTAGAGAGTTATTATCTAATTACGATTTCCCGGGTGATGATATACCAATCCTTACAGGTTCTGCTTTACAAGCTCTTGATGCCATTAATAATGAACCTACTTTACAAAAAGGTGATAATAAATGGGTTGATAAAATTTATAGTCTAATGGAGTCAGTTGATAGTTATATCCCAACACCAATTCGTGATGTTGATAAACCATTCTTAATGGCGATTGAAGATGTTTTTTCAATTACTGGACGAGGAACAGTTGCTACTGGTAAAATTGACCGTGGGATTGTGAAAGTAGGGGAAACAGTAGATCTAGTTGGTTTAGGTGATACTAAATCAACAACAGTAACGGGTGTTGAAATGTTCCAAAAAACTTTAGACGAAGGTGTGGCAGGAGATAATGTAGGAATTTTATTACGTGGATTACAAAAAGATGATATAGAACGTGGGATGGTTTTATCAAAACCTGGAACAATAACACCACATAACACGTTTGAATCTGAACTTTATATTTTAACGAAAGAAGAAGGTGGTCGTCATACTCCGTTTTTCCCAGGATATAGACCTCAATTCTATGTACGAACAACTGATGTTACAGGTGAAATTTTAAGTTTTATTACTGATGAAGGTGAAAAAACATTAATGGTTATGCCAGGGGACCGTGTGAAAATGACGGCAAAATTAATATCTTTAATTGCGATCGAAGAAGGAATGCGATTTGCTATTCGTGAAGGTGGTCGAACTATTGGGGCTGGTGTTGTTTCAAAAATTATTCAATAAGTTATATCTTTATGTCAAAAGAAAAAATACGAATTATTTTACAGTCTTTTAATCATTTAGTTTTGAATGAATGCTGCAAAAAAATATTAGACGCGTTAGCGAATGAAAAATCGATTTTAAATGTAGCGGGTCCTATATCATTTCCTACAAAAAAAAGATCATATTGCGTTTTAAGATCTCCACATGTAAATAAGGACTCACGAGAGCAGTTTGAAATCCGTCGATATAAAAAGATTATTGACATCCAATCGGATTCGAAAGAAATCGTTAATACTTTATTAATATTAGATCTTTCCCCAGGTGTGTCGACTGAATTATATAGTTACAAATAGTAGTATTTATTTCTGTTCCAATTTTAAATTTAAAAAGATGGAACAGAAATAATACTATATAATAATACTACTATGCTGCTAGTACTTCGTCTTGTTTAAAATTCGCTACATTTGTGCCACTATAGTTGACTTTCACAAATTTAACTACGATAGGATAATTTGAAGCAACCCTTTCTACTGTTACAACAGTTCCAACATCGTTATACCAATATGATTCTTTTCTTAAAATTCGTACTTTTGCTCCTTTTTCTACCATAGTATTGTAGTTATTTAGAAATAATTTAATTAATAGTTATAAATAAGATTATATTTTGTTTTTTATTAAGTTTACATAAAATTTTTATTTAGTTGTTTTTTGGTCTAATATGTGTTAATAATACTATATTATTATTAACATGTACTAAGGAGAGGCATTTATGAAAAATGAAACCCCTAAGATTTTTTATATACTTTTGGTTGGGTTAGCAGTTATTTCAGGTTTTGTTTATTTTAAGTGGGATAACTTTTTAGAATTGGGAAGTAATTTAATTAATTTTAAAGAGAGTCATCCAAGTCAAATGATTTCTTTTGATAAATTTTTAAGTTATTTAGAAAATGGTGATATAAAAAAAGTAGATTTATATGAAAATGCTGAAATCGTAGTATTTGATGCTTTTGGTTCTTTAGGTGATAAATTACAACATATAGGTGTAAAAGTGCCTATCCGTAATTCATCTTTAATTTTAAAATTAAGAGAATTTCAAATAGACTTTACAGCTCATCCAGCTGTAACTTTTGAATCAGCATGGTCTATTCTAAGTGCTCTTTTAGTTCCAGTTTTACTTTTAGTTGTTTTCCAACTATTTTTTTCTGAAGGTAGTAATTATGATTTCTTTGGTAACTTACGTAAAGCTCGTGCAAAAATTCAATTAGATGCGAATACTGGCGTTTCCTTTAGTGATGTTGCTGGTATTGATGAAGCTAAACAAGAATTCGAAGAATTTGTTTCTTTTCTTAAAATGCCACAATTATTTACAGCTGTTGGTGCTAATCCTCCAAAAGGAGTAATCATAGTTGGGCCTCCTGGAACAGGGAAAACGTTATTAGCAAAAGCAATTGCGGGAGAAGCAGGGGTGCCATTTATTAGTATTTCTGGTTCAGAATTTGTTGAAATGTTCGTTGGGATAGGTGCTTCTCGTGTTCGTGATTTATTTGAGACAGCAGAGCGAAACTCTCCCTGTATTTTATTTATTGATGAAATTGATGCAATCGGTAGACAACGGGGAACAGGTGTTGGAGGAACTAATGATGAGAGAGAACAGACATTAAATCAAATTTTAACCGAGATGGATGGGTTTAAGCCTACAAGTGGTATAATTGTTATTGCCGCTACAAACAGAGCTGATGTTTTAGATTCCGCTTTATTACGTCCTGGTCGTTTTGATCGACAAATAACAGTTAACTTACCAGATATCTATGGGCGTATAGAGATTTTGAAAGTTCATAGCCGAAACAAAAATATAGACTCTAAAACATCCCTTAAATTCATTGCACAAAGAACTGCTGGCTTTTCAGGGGCCGATTTAGCTAACATACTTAACGAGGCTGCGATTTTAACAGCTCGCGCTAACCTAGAAACAATATCAATTAAACAAATCTATACAGCGATTGAAAGAATTATTGCTGGTCTAGAGGGAGTTCTTTTAAATGATTCGAGAAATAAACGGTTAGTTGCTTACCATGAAGTTGGACACGCGTTAGCTGGTACATTATTAAAAAACCATGACGATGTTCAAAAAGTAACCTTAATCCCGCGTGGGCGTGCTCAAGGATTAACTTGGTTTACACCGGATGAGCAACCTCTTTTAACGCGAGGTCAATTATCTTCTAGGTTAATAGGTACACTTGGTGGAAGAGCTGCAGAAAAAGTTATTTTTGGTAAAATGGAAATAACAAGTGGTGCTAGTAATGACTTTTTTAAAGTAAACTCTCTAGCTAGACAAATGGTTACAAGATTTGGTATGTCCAGTTTAACCCCAATGGCTATGGATCTCCCACAACCTTCAATTTTTTTTGGGCGACGTTTACAAACAAGACCAGATTGTTTCCTTGATGTTGCGGATCAAATTGATATGCAAATTATTGAAATTGTTGAAGATGGGTTTGATAAAGCTTGTACTATATTAGAAAGAAACCGTTTATTATTAGATCAATTATCGACATTATTAATACAAATTGAGACAATTGATGGGAAAGATTTCGAAAAATTTGTAAGTAGTTATACTGGTTTACCTAAAAAAACTAAATTACAACCATTATCTTAGTATCGTAAATTCTAGGTAATGCTTCCTCTCTTTCATTCCATTTTATTTTAAATTATTTTAAAAATAAAATGGAATGAAAGAGAGGAAGCATTACCTAGAATTTACGATTTAAGTTAATTACCTAAGCTTTGCCAATCTACATCAACATCATTTAAAATTAATGACGAATTATAGATTTGTAAAATAATTAATAAAAAAACTAAAAATAATAGCATAGCTATACCCATAAGTAATGTCGTAGCCCAACCTGGTGCTACTTTACCATATTCAGAATTTAAAGGTCTTAAAATATCACCTAATTTTGTTTTGAAAGCCATAATGTAATAAAGTTTAAGTTAATTAATAACAATTTCTTGTCAGTATAGTAATTTAATAATTATAAATAAAATAAAAACTATGGAAACATCTACAATTTTAATAATTTTTGTATCTAGCTTATTAATAGGGATAACTGCGTATTCAACTTATACGGCATTTGGACCGGGGTCAAAATTTTTGAGAGATCCCTTTGAGGAACACGAAGATTAATACTTATAAATCAACTATTTATGGTTTATCTTTCCTTATCTAAATCTAATGAAATTTTCATTTTATAATTTTATATAGATAGAAAAGATAAATCATTATTCTTTAAGTATTTTAGGTGGATCACGGAAGAAAACAGCAAAAAAGAGAACCATTAGTGTTCCTATCAATAAAGTTGCATACACTAATGCTGGTTGTGAAAGTTGTGAAAAGTCTATGCCCATATTTTTTCCTTTTAATTAATTAAAAAAATAAATTATACTACACCTTGTTTACGAGTTGTTTCATCACCTAATTTTTGGAATGCACCAAATTCTACTTGCTCAGTAACTTCTGAACCAATACCAGTAAACACATCACGGAATATAGTACGTGAACCATGCCATAAATGACCTAAGAAGAATAATAATGCTAAATTTAAATGACCAAAAGTATACCAACCACGTGGACTACTTCTGAATACTCCATCAGATTCTAAACTTGTTCTATCAAACTCAAAAACTTCACCAAGTTGAGCTTTACGAGCAAACTTTTTCACTGTTGGTGCATCTTTAAATGATTGCCCATTTAATTTACCACCATAGAAACTAACATTAACACCAACTTGTTCTATGCTATATTTAGATTCAGCACGTCTAAATGGTATATCGGCACGAATAATACCATCCTTATCAATTAAAATTACAGGGAAAGTTTCAAAGAAAGCCGGCATACGACGTACAGCTAATTCTCGACCTTCACGATCTCTAAAAATTGGATGTCCTAACCAAGCTTCTGCAATTCCATCACCTTTGTTCATAGGACCAGATCTAAATAAACCCCCTTTCGCTGGATTATTCCCAATATAGTCATAGAAAGCTAATTTATCAGGAAGACTTGACCAAGCTTGACTTTCAGATAAACCTTCATTTAATGAAACTTCAACACGACGTTCAATTTCTTGTTGGAAATATCCACTATCCCATTGATATCTTGTTGGCCCAAATAATTCAATTGGAGTTGTTGCAGAACCATACCACATAGTTCCTGAAGTAATAAAAGCTGCAAAAAAGACAGCTGCAATACTACTAGATAATACTGTTTCGATATTACCCATTCGTAATGCACGGTATAAACGTTGAGGAGGTCGTAAAGTTAAATGGAAACCACCTGCTAAGACCCCAAAGCTTCCTGCCGCCATATGATGTGAGGCAATTCCACCAGGATTGAAAGGATTAAAACCTGAAGCTCCCCATGAAGGTGCTACTGGTTGAACTTGGCCTGTTAATCCATAAGCATCAGAAACCCAAATACCAGGACCAAAAAACCCAGTTACATGGAATGCACCAAAACCAAAGCATAATAAACCAGATAAGAATAAATGTATACCAAAAATTTTTGGTAAATCTAAAGAAGGTTCACCTGTTCTTGGATCACGGAATAATTCAAGATCCCAATAAACCCAATGCCAAACAGCAGCTAAGAAACATAAACCTGATAATATAATATGGCTATAAGCTACTCCTTCGTAACACCATAAACTTACAATTGGTTCAGATCTTTCTCCGGCAATATCCCACCCTGTCCATGAGTCAGAAACACCTAATCTAGTCATAAAAGGCATAACAAACATACCTTGACGCCACATTGGGTTTAAAATAGGATCTGAGAAATCAAATATAGATAATTCGTATAATGCCATTGAACCAGCCCATCCTGCAACTAATCCTGTATGCATTAAATGAACGGCAATTAATCGGCCTGGATCGTTAAGAACGACAGTATGAACACGGTACCATGGTAATGCCATTTGTTATAAGCTCCTAATTAAGTGAACATGTTTTTGACTTTCTTACTATGTAATACTATGTAATTTCTATATAAGGATGATAACTTTGACAAATTCTCTAACTACCTGTATTATATATTACGTTATTATTTAGATTAAAATAAATTTTGCTTGTAATATTTATTCTTTTTAAACCAAATTTAATTGTATGTTTAAAGTAAAAATTATAAACCCAGAGTTAAAGCTGGATCAAGTTATTGATTGTGAGAGCGACCAAACTATTTTAGACGCAGCTGAAGATCAAGAATTAAATCTTCCCTATTCTTGCCGTGCTGGGGCGTGTTCCTCATGTGCAGGTAAAGTAATAAATGGGGAGGTAGATCAATCAGAACAATCTTTTTTAGAACCAGATCAGATGGAAAACGGCTTTGTATTAACTTGTATAGCTTACCCTGAATCAGATTGTACAATTGAATCTCATGCAGAACATGAGCTATTCTAAAAAATGAAAAAGCATTTAATGAAATAATTGTTTAACTACTCCTTTAGTAAATCTAAAGATCAATCATGTTTTCCTACCCTAGGTAGGAAAACATGATTGATCTTTAGATTTACTAAAGGAGTAGTTAAACAATTATTTCAGTGTTACAACTGCACCAGCGTCTTCAAGGGTTTTTTTAGTTTCTTCTGCAGCGGCCTTTGTTAATCCTTCTTTTATAATTTTTGGTGTATTCTCAACTAATTCTTTAGCTTCTTTTAGTCCTAGTTCTGTTACAGAGCGAACTACTTTTAAAATAGGTATCTTTTTGTCTTTGGGCACTTCATCTAAGCTTACATCAAACTCTGTTTTTTCTTCTGCTGCTTCACCATTGTCAGAAGTTGAACCACCTTGGTTCATCATCATAACTCCTCCACCAGTAGATGCATCAACATCAAATGTTTCCTCGATAGCTTTAACTAATTCTGCGGCTTCTAATAAAGTTAATGTTTTTAGTTCATCGATTAAAGTCGAAATTTTTTCAGTCATATTTTTATTTTATATTTTTTAATTCGTTTGTGAAAAGATAATTATTAATTTAACTAGTTTAAAGTTTTAAGGGAGAAATATCAATTTCGATTGAAGGTCCCATTGTACTACAAATATGAAAAGTTTTAAAATAACGTCCTTTTACTCCAGGAGGTTTATTATTTTCAATTGAAGTATAGACAGCGACTAAGTTTTCTAATAAATCAGAATCAGCAAAATTGCTTTTCCCAATCAATAAATGAACAATACCTGTCTTATCTGCTCTATATTCTAATTTACCCTTTTTAAATTCTTCTAATGTTAATTTTACATCAGTTGTTACTGTGCCAGCTTTTGGTGATGGCATTAACCCTTTTGGACCTAAAATTCTACCTAATTTAGCTAATTTTGGCATCATCTCAGGGGTAGCAATTAGGATATCGAAATTTATATCACCTTTAGTAATTATTTCTATTAAATCATCAGAACCAATTAAATCAGCTAATTCTTTATACTCTGCTGTAATACTTTCTAAAGGCATTAATACTGCAATACGTTTGGTTTTACCAGTTCCTTTAGGTAAAATTAGGGTACTTCGTAATTGTTGGTCACTATATTTTGGATCAATTGATAAAGAAATATGTGCTTCAACTGATTCTACAAATTTGGCATTTGCAGTTTCTTTTAAAATACGGATTGCATCAGTTTGACTATATAAGCGTTTTTCTATTTTTTGTCTGTTCTCTTTCGTTCGCTTATTTAATTTCCTCATTATTTTTTTGGACCCATTATTTAAAATTTGTTAAATGTTAATCAGTTATTGTGATTCCCATATTTTTTGCAGTCCCTGCAATAATTTTAACAGCACTCTCCAAATTTTTTGTATTTAAATCTGGTAATTTAATTTCAGCTATTTTTCTTATCTCATCTGCTGTGATTGATCCTACTATTTGTCTATTTGGTTCCGACGCCCCTTTTTTTATATTGCTAGCTTTAACTAATAACACTGAAGCTGGTGGAGTTTTTAGTATAAATGTATAAGATCTATCTTCATATACTGATATTTCTACTGGAATAATTAAACCAATTTGGTCAACTGTTTTTGCATTATATTCTTTACAAAAAGCCGAAATATTAACCCCGTGTTGACTAAGAGCTGGGCCTACTGGAGGCGCAGGAACAGCTTTACCTGCAGATAAAGCAAGTTTTATTATGCTAGTTACTTTTTTTGCCATATATATATATTTTTTTTTTGAATTTAATAATTTTAAAATTAAAAATTTATTATAAGATTTCTAGTTTTTAATTTTTATTACGAGTTAAGTTCTTCTCTTATTAGTTTTTACATAATACGCGCCCTGAAGGATTTGAACCCTCGACACTAGGTTTTGGAGACCTATGTTCTACCAACTGAACTAAGGACGCTCTAGAGCCCAAACACAAAAGTATTAAAATATAGAATAAACCAATTCTAGCTTCTAGGTCAAATTAAATTTTAACTAATTAGTAGCTATAAAAAAATTTATTCTATATTTTTTTATTCGGCAATACTATAAAAGTTCAAAACTTAAGTTTACAAGATTAGAATAAGTGATTAAATATTAGAAAATCTAAGATATTTTGGGTCAAAGATTAATTTTGTGGATCCAACTGGGCCATTTCTATGTTTCGCTATAATTAGTTCAATTATATTTTTTTCTAATGTATCTTTATTGTAATACTCATCACGATATAACATAATTACAACATCTGCATCTTGTTCAATAGAATTATGAATGATTAAATGGTTAGTTAAATAGTTTGAATAATTTGAAATATGTAAATCATAAACAGGGGCTAACTTTTGATATCTTATCCTAGTTACTTTATCCCAGGTAATACAATATTTGCTTAAATTATTTAAAGATCTAAACCCGAGCAATAATTTTGCACTAATAAAATTATTTAGGGCTAACTGGTCAATTTTTTTCCACCCCTTATTTGTTAAGATTTTATGATTACTACTTATAAGCAAAGACCACCCTAAATTACTTTCTAATTTGTATACAGGTTTTTGCCCAGTGAATTTGATATCAGAAATTTTTTGCTTCGAAATACAATCACCCGTCCAACAAAAAATAGAATTATCTTTTATTTTTTTTGGCTGGGTAGTGTACGTTTTAACTGAAAAATTAATACAACCACTTTCTCTTAAATCTGCTAAGATTGGTCTTTTGTTTATTCTACTCTCTACATTCCTACTTAATTGAGATAAAACAATAATTGGAATATTTAAATCACGGGCTAATTTTTTTAAAGCTCGTGTAATTTTAGAAAGTTCTTGGACTCTATTCGCATCTTGGTTTAAACCTTCTAGTAGTTGTAAATAATCAATGACTACCAAATTTATTCGGTTTGAGGATTCAAGATTAATTGTCTTTACTTTTAATTTTATCTCACCTACGGATAAATCTGGAGTATCGTCAATAAAAAGTCTTAGTTGTGATAAATCCTGAATCCTATTATTTATTTTAACCCATTCCGTTTCTTTAATTCTTGATGCTCTTAATCTGGTGTTTGTTATTCCAACTTCAGAGGCCAATAATCTATAAAGCAATTGTTGGCGAGTCATCTCTAGACTAAAAAAGACTACCCCTGTTTTATGATTTTGGGCAATATTTTTTGCTAAATTAAAAGCAAAAGCAGTTTTACCCATTGAAGGACGACCAGCAATGATAATAAGATCAGAATTTTGGAACCCTTGAGTTATTATATCAAACTCTAGAAACGTTGTTTTTAATCCAGGTAACCTTGGTATCCTTAAACCTTCTTCAATTTCTTTTAAGACTTGTTGTAATCCTTCTTGGACACTAATCATATGTTTTTTTGATTTAGTTTCAGATATGAGAAAAAAATTTTGTTCAATTTTTGTAAAAATTGTTTCTAATGGTATTTCAGTTAAATAACCACTTTCAATTATTTCCTCTCCAAGTTCGATTAATGATCTTCTTAAGTATTTTTCATAAATTAATGCTATGTATTCTTCTAAATTACTTAAAGTATGCATTTGATTTAAAAGGTTTATAATTACATGTGCTCCGCCAATTTTTGGTAAAAAACCATTATCTTGGATCCATGTAATTAAATTTATATAATCAATTGTTTTACCTTCTGCATAAAGTATTAATAAAGCCTTATAAATAATTTGATGAGTTTTTAAATAAAAAGCTTTAATGGGTAATTTTTCACTAACCAATAAAATAGCTTCAGGTATTGTTAAGATGCTTCCTAGGACTAGTTTCTCAGCTAATAGATTATAAGGGAGTATTGTTTCTGAGTCAGATAATTCTAAGTCCCTCTTTTCCACAATATTCTATTCTGGTAATATTTCGATATTAATTTTAGCGATAACATCTGTTGTTAAAATAATCTCAATAACATATTCCCCTAATTCTTTCATATCAGGTAGTTCCAATTGGTTTTTATTTAAATCTATAGTTAAATCTACGTTCTCTATTATTAAATCTAATATATGTTTTTTTGTAATTTTACCATAAAAAATACCATTCTCAGATATTTTTTTCTTAATTGTAAATTTACCAGAACTTTCTAATAATTCTTTATTAATAATACACTTTTTATTAAATTGCAGTTGTTTTATTTCTGAGTCTTTTTGTTGTAATTCAAATTGGCTAATTAAACTAGGCGTAGCTATTTTCCCAAGTTTTAAAGGAATTAGGTAATTTCTAATATATCCTGGTTTAACTTTAATAAGAGTACCTTGTTTCCCTAATTTTTGAACATCTTTAGTTAAAATTACTTGAATTGTTTTTTTTCGCATAGTTTATATATAATATAATAATTTATTATTATCTTTTTTAGTAACAATAATAATTGTTACTACTAGTATTGGTATTATTATTATTTTGAGTTAATACGATCATCTTATAGTTTAACTTCATAAAAAAGTCAAATTTTAGATACTTCTTTTTATTTAGATTGTTTTTTTTTTTTTAATCATATATAGTTCTTTATTATTTATAAAAATATTAGAATAATAGTAAATAGTAATAATTTAATTAGGAGCATTATGAAAGCTATAATACAATTTATTAAAGGCGTTGAAGAAACTACTATACCTACTATTAATATAACACGATCAACAGATGGGACTACAGGTACAGCAACTTTTATTTTTGAAGATGCTAGTCTATTTTACACAGTAGTTAACCCAGAAAGTGAAATAACAGGAATGTTTCTAATCGATAAGGAAGGGACATTAAGTACAAAAGATCTTAATGCTAAATTTATCGAAGGGAAACCAAAAACACTCCAAGCACTTTATATTATGAAAAATGCTGAAGCATGGGATCGTTTTATGAGATTTATGGAAAGATATTCAGATGAGAATAATTTGACGTTTACTAGGGCTTAAAAAAAATTATATCCTTGGCTAATTGAATCTTAAAATATAATTGAACTCAGATTATCAGATATATGTATCTATCTATTTTTTTAATGACTATAAAATTTTATGTATATTTCTTTAAAATGGGTACAGGAGCTAATAGGACTACAAAATTTAACTTTAATTGATTTAGTCAATAGATTAACTCTTGCAGGTTTTGAAATTGAAAGTATAGATAAAAAAAAAATTTTTAAAAGCAATGACCTTATTTTAGATATTAGTTTTACAGCAAATCGGGCCGATGTAGCAAATATGAGGGGGTTAATAACTGAAATAATTGCTCTTTTTAATTCTAATGTATTTTTGCAAACACCTACTAATATAAAACCCTTAATTTTATTAAATTCTTATAAAAAAACGTTAAATTCAACCCAAGGATTTTATAATAAGAGTATTAATTATAGATCCTTATTAAAGGATAGAAATTTTGAATGTTTTAAACATTATAAAGTATTAAAATGGGAATATTCTTTATGGGAACGTTATTTGCAAAAAAAATCTTTTAGTAAAGTTCTAAAAAATTTAACAAGCGAGAATCTATTACATTCGAATGACGGCATAACTTTATTCAATATGGAAAGTCAAAAGTTAACAATAAAAGAATCTCCTTATTGGATAAAAAAGCGATTATTATTAATGGGTTTTAAACCGGTTAATAATATTATAGATACTATCAATTATTTACTATTAGAAACAGGACAAGTTTTTTTTGCCTATGACCTCGAGATTTTACAGCAACTTACAGAAACCTCCGAGATAGTTTTTGTTCCTAGTTACGCCCCAGAAAAGTCTGTATTTCCGATAGAAGAATCAAAAACAATAGAATTAACTAAAGATGTTTTAGTTTTAAATATTAATAATAAAATAATTTCTATAGCAGGTTTAATTCAAAATTATCATACTCTTGTAAACACCGAGACTTCATATGTAATACTCCAATATGGTTTATATGATTCAAAAAAAGTTAAAAAATCATCAAAGATTCTGGGTCTAAGAACTAATTATTCAATAAAGCTTGAAAAACAAACCGACTTAAATTTATTTGAACAAGCTCATTTAAGGTTAATGCATATATTTTGGACCCAAAATATAAAATTTGAAGATATGAGGACTAATAAAAATCTTTTTTTAACTTTAAAAGATAACTCTTCTTTACTTTTTAGATATGTAGAACAATCTCAAAAAAAAATAAGAATCGTTTATAAGAACTTAAAGAGATTAACAGGACCTTCTAATATAAATAATGAGTTAAGTAATTTCCAAATAATAACAAATCTAAAATTACTTAATTTTAAAGTTCGTTTTGAAACAGGTCAAAATTGTTATTTATTTATTCCTTTAACCAGAAGACTTGATATTGAGAGAGAAGTAGATGTTATAGAAGAAGTTGTTAGAACTATTGGGTTTAATAAGTTTGAACCTTTAAATTTAAGAAATAACCAAATAGGTTCTTTGACCAAAATTGAAAAACTTAAAAGACAATTAAGGAACTATTTTATAAATTTAGGTTTTAACGAAAGTATTCATTCTATATTGATTAAGAAAAATTCTGAAGAGGAAATAAGATTAAAAAATCCGCTGTTTAATGAATCATCTGCTTTAAGGTTAACCTTACTAGACGGTTTGATCGAAAAAATACAGTTTAACCAAAAAAATATCGGAAAAAGCTTTGAGACTTTTGAATTAGGAAGAGTTTATAAACATTTAATCGATGGGGATAAAAAAGAAGTAGAAGTTATTAGTGGGGTTTTTGGGGGTAAAAACTTCTGTTCAAATTGGGGTAGCGAAAATTCAACTATAAATTGGTTCGAAGCTAAAGGCCTTATTGAAAATTTCCTCAAAAAATTAAATATCCCAGTTTCAATTTATTGGAATCCAGTAAACAATTATGCAACAAAATTCCACCCTAATCTTACCACCGAGTTATTTATAGGAAACCAAAAATTGGGTATTTTCGCTCAAATACACCCAACTTTAGCTTTGAAGAATAATATAAGTAGAAAGATTTATTTATTTGAAATAGATATAGAAGTATTAAATCGTTTTTCACAAAGCAAAACTTTGATTAATTATTTGCCATATTCTTCATATCCTATTTCTAATATCGATTTAAGTTTTATAGTAAAAAAATCTATCTTTTCTAAGGAAATTGAACAAATAATTTCTACATTTGGACAACCGTTACTCAAATCTGTGAGTTTATTCGATTATTACTCCAAGGCACCTATAAAAAAAGGCTATTGTAGTTTAAGTTTTAAATTACAATTTCAATCTAAAATTCGAACACTATCGAGTGAGGAAGTATCAGAACTCATTAATCCTATGATATTTTACTTAGAAAAACATTATGATATAAAACTCCAAGAATAAATTTTGTATATATCGATTCTTATTATCAAATAATAAAAAAAAAATTATGCCGTTACCTACCGTCACATCAAAATTTGATTTTAATAAATTTGGTCTAATTTTATCAAAATATAGTTACCAAATAAAAAAAAATGATATATTAGCTGGTATTATAATAGGGTTAGAATCTAATTATGCTTTAGTTGATCTTGGGCTAGAACAAATATGTTTTTTACCATTAAAAGAAATTTCTATTTATCCTCTAGTTAATACCCGTGAATTATTAAATACCAATTTTGTTGGTGAGTTTTTGATTCTTGATATTACCAATAATCATAGCCGGATAATGGTTTCTTTGAAACGGTTAGAGTCAATTTACTTATGGAATCGTTTAAGACAACTTGATTTTACAAATATGACTATTTATGCCAAAATTGAAAAACCACTCGGAAAAGGAAAATTAGTAATTTTTAATGGCTTGAGGTTTTTTGTATTAAATTTAAATATTCCAAAATATTATCTAAGAACAAACAAGAAAAATCTTTTTATGCCATTTAAATTTCTTGAAGTTAAAGATTATTTTCATATTGCTCAGGTTAGTTCAAGGTTAGCTATCTTTACTAAAGTAAATAAAAATTTGTCCATTGGGAAAATCTATATAGGTAATATTACCTCTATAAAAGATTTTGGTATTTTTATTAATGTTTTAGGAATAAAATGTTTCTTACATATTTCTGAAATTTCCCAAAACTACAATAAAATACCAAATCTTGTGTCGTTATACCAGCTTGGTGATCAGATACCGATAAAAATCATTTATAAGGATACAGAACGAGGTAGAATTTCGGTAACTTTAAAAAGGTAAATTGTTATCCACCACCAACAATTGTAATAATTTCAATTCTATCTTTTTGTCTTAAATATTGAGAATTTTTGTTTAAATAATTATGAATTTTCCCATTATGCTGAATTATAACAAGTTCTTTCTGATAATTAAAGAATTCTAAGAGATCAAATACTTGAGAAGGTTGCGTCATATATACTTTATATTCGCAACCGTTTAAAGATACAAGTAACAAAAAAAAATTTATTTTCATTTGTTTAATTTTTCATTATTATATCTATACAGTATATTATAGATATAAAGGTGGGTGTAGCCAAGTGGTTAAGGCAGTGGGTTGTGATTCCGCCATCCGCGGGTTCAAGTCCCGTCATTCACCCTTGATACTTAGGTTTAAAATAATAATTTTTAGAAATTCAATTATAAGTGTAGAATTATTGTTTAAAGTTAACAAATAAATGCTTGTGTAGCTCAATTGGTAGAGCAACTGATTTGTAATCAGTAGGTTGAAGGTTCAAGTCCTTTCACCAGCTAAAAATTCTTTATACGTTTTATTTAATCATAATCAATATTTAAATAAATTAAATGAGAAATTTTCAATTAAAAATTGTTATTTATTTATTTGTGTTTCATTATTTCATTAGTATTTCATTAATAGATATATATATTTTTTTTTAGTAAGAATTATTTTAGCCGCACCTTCAATTTCTTTAATATCATTTTTCGAACATTATTTTTGTAGTTTTTTAATTATAATCAACAATATTTCGTTAGTCCAAAATTTTATTAACAAATACAATCAAAATAATTATGTTGTATAATACTTATAGAGAAAGTAAGATTAAGGGCAGTTAGCTCAGTGGTAGAGCGTCTGCCTTACAAGCAGAGGGTCACTGGTTCAAGTCCAGTACTGCCCAATTCTTACTTCCTTATCTTAATGGGCTCATCGTCTAATGGATAAAGACCGAAACCTTCTAAGTTTCTAATGTAGGTTCAATTCCTTCTGAGCCTGCTCACTTATTTTAAATTAATAATTTATAATATGAATCTTGACGCTCTTTAAAAGATTTAGTATCTTTAGTATATGTAATATATCCAAATCTTTTAGCTTATTAAATACGTTTCAAACAAAAGAAAATAAAATGTCTCATTACACATCTATTAAAACGAAATACACAAATTCCAATGTATTAAAGAAAGTTATAAATAAACTTGGATACCCTTATGTAGAACATAATAATAATAACACTATTGAGGTTCCTGTTATTTTTTCAAAAAATTTAAAGTCTAGTATATATGAAAATTCTTATCAGAATTATTTAGCTTTTAAATCTAATAATTTATCTTATGATATAATTACAGATTCTCAATCTTGGACACAAAAAGAAATAATTAGTAATTTTTTAAAAAAACTTGAATTAAACTACGGTTACTCTGAAACAATACAGCAAGCCTTAGATTTAGGTTTTGTTAGATCAAAAGTTCTTACAACAAATAATAAAAATAATAGGTTCGTTTTTCAAAGATGTGTTGAAGTTAAACGTTAAATATAATTGAAGAAAGTTTTTGAATAGTTATATCGATTAATGAAAAAGGTCCGGTACTATAGCTTACCTACTATTCTACTAATCGATATACTAAAGTTTATATTGTATTATATTCTATATATATTATAGAATTAAAATAAATAAAAAATTTGACTTTTTTTAACCTCATAATATAAATTTGATAATACCTATAAAGTACTAGTTCTTCTTAACCAATAAAAATTATAATTATATAAACGTTTTTGAAACTTTAAAAAATGTTAGAATAAATAAATAACCTTATCTATATTTAATTTTTGGAGTGATAACTATGAATGAAACAAATGCTACATTGCAACAACTTGTAAACCAACCATATAAATATGGTTTTTCTACTGATATTGAAACGGAAACGCTCCCACCAGGTTTAAATGAAAATATAATAAGAAATATTATTAAAAAAAATAATGAACCTGATTATATGTTCCACTTCCGAACAGGAGCATTAAAAAAATGGCGAAAAATGAAAAATCCCGGCTGGGCTAAATTAGATTTTTTGGAAATGGATTACCAAAAAATCGTTTATTATTCTGCACCAAAAACAAAAAAGACTTTAGCCAATTTAGATGAAGTTGACCCAGAAATAAGGGATACTTTTAATAAACTAGGAATATCATTAAACGAACAAAAACGTTTATCAAACGTGGCAGTGGATGCAGTTTTTGATAGTATCTCAATTGCAACGACATTCAAAGAAGAATTAGAAAAATATGGGGTTATTTTTTGTCCTATCTCAGAAGCTATTAAATTGTATCCCCATTTAATAAAACAGTTTTTAGGCACTGTAGTACCTTCTGGAGATAACTTTTTTGCTGCGTTAAATTCAGCTGTATTTACAGATGGGTCATTTTGCTATATCCCCAAAAATTTAAAATGCCCCCTAGAATTATCAACATATTTCCGAATTAATAATAAAGAAGCAGGACAATTTGAACGTACGCTAATCGTAGCAGAAGAAGGAAGTTATATTAGTTATCTTGAAGGATGTACGGCTCCACAATATGATACTAATCAATTACATGCCGCTATTGTAGAGTTAATTGCTTTAAAAAATGCAGAAATAAAATATTCAACGGTCCAAAATTGGTATGCAGGTGATAAAAATGGAATCGGTGGGATTTATAACTTTGTAACGAAACGTGGTTTATGTATAGGAGAAAACTCGAAAATATCCTGGACACAAGTTGAAACAGGATCTGCTATTACTTGGAAATATCCTAGTTGTGTTTTAATTGGTAATAAATCTCAAGGAGAATTCTATTCAGTAGCTTTAACAACTAATATGCAGCAAGCTGATACAGGTACTAAAATGATCCATGTCGGTTCTAATACAAAAAGCCAAATAATCTCGAAAGGAATATCTGGTGGCTTTTCAAAAAATAGTTATCGTGGATTAGTTAAAATCGGTACAAAAGCCTTAAATAGTAGAAATTTTTCTCAATGTGATTCGCTTTTATTTGGTGCCGATGCACAAGCAAATACTTTCCCTTACATACAAGTACAAAACTCAACTTCTAAAATAGAGCATGAAGCTTCCACTTCTAAAGTTGGTGAAGAACAGCTTTTTTATTTATTGCAGCGAGGTATTAATGCAGAAGATGCTGTTACATTAATACTAACTGGTTTTTGCAAAGTTGTTTTTGATGAGTTACCTATTGAGTTTGCTTCAGAAGTTGAGCATTTATTACGTATAAAATTAGAAGGGAGCGTAGGATGAGCCAGAATAATAAAGTTCCACTTTTAGAAATTAAAAATTTACATGCAAACATTGATGATAATAAGATTTTAAAAGGAGTTGATTTATGTATTTTTGAAGGAGAAATACATGCTATAATGGGAACAAATGGTTCTGGGAAGAGTACTCTTTCAAAAGTAATTGCTGGTCACCCATCTTATGAGGTAACGGAAGGAGAAATTCTATTCCAAGGACAAAATATTTGCAATTTGGACCCAGATTTACGCTCTCATCTAGGTTTATTTTTAGCATTCCAGTACCCAGTAGAGATTGCAGGAGTAGATAATCAAGAATTTCTTCAAGCGATTTATAATGCAAAGCAAGTCTCAATGAATTTACCAAAAGTAAACCCCTTGTTTTTCTATGAATTGTTAAGAGAAAAATTAAAAATGGTTAAGCTAGATGAAAGCTTTATTTCTAGAAATGTAAATGAAGGTTTTTCAGGAGGAGAGAAAAAACGAAATGAAATTTTACAATTTGCTTTATTAGATTCAAAATTAGGGATTCTTGATGAGACAGATTCAGGTTTAGATATTGATGCATTGAAATCTATCTCTGAAACAATTAATACACTAATGGAAAATAAAAGTAAAAGTGTTATTCTAATTACCCACTATAAAAGATTATTAGAATATATACGACCGGACTTTATTCATGTTATGCAAGATGGCCAAATTATTAAAACAGGTGATGCCAATTTAGCAAATTTATTAGAAGAAAAAGGTTACGATTGGTTAAAGCCTGTACTTAATTAAAAACAAAAAACTCTTTACAACTTGTCAACAGACAATTATATTTAGGAATAAAATAATATGTAACTAGATTTTGGTATTTAGTTAAATCTTTAAAATGGGATATTTAACCAAATACCAAAATCTAAAGTTATAGCCTATCTAAAAAAAAATTTCAGATAAATTCAAATAAAAAAGACTTCAATAATATAATTTTAATTTAATCTACTTTAAAGCTAGTATCAATTAAGTAAATTGAAGATATAATGAATCGTTAGTTACAACAAATATAATTCCTCAGTAGCTCAGTGGTAGAGCAATCGGCTGTTAACCGATTGGTCGTAGGTTCAAATCCTACCTGGGGAGCTTCTTTAATTATTAAAGGTTTCAATTTATTCCTTATAGTAGAAAACTATTATACAATACTTAACTAAGAAAAAAATACTGTTTAGATAGGTATCTTAACTATCTTAACCTACCCATTAGAATAACAATAAAAAAGTTTTAAGTCCCTTTTAATAAAAATAAATTAGCTGATTAGGTAAGTCTGATATTAATCATTTTATTTTAAATTTTTCTATTATCTACTTTATTATTCCTTGCAGTTAATACTTAGTAATTAACGTATGAGTATTGCAATTGGACAAACAGAGCGTAGTGGGTTATTTGACCTTGTAGATGACTGGTTAAAAAGAGATCGTTTTGTTTTTGTAGGCTGGTCAGGGTTACTTCTATTTCCTTGTGCTTATTTAGCACTTGGGGGCTGGTTTACTGGAACAACTTTTGTTACTTCATGGTACACACATGGATTAGCAACTTCATATTTAGAAGGTTGTAATTTTTTAACTGCAGCAGTTTCAACGCCATCTAATAGTATGGGCCATTCCCTTTTACTTTTATGGGGACCAGAAGCTCAAGGTAATTTCACACGTTGGTTCCAAATTGGTGGTCTATGGGCTTTTATCGCACTACATGGATCATTCGCACTAATTGGATTTTGCTTACGTCAGTTTGAAATTGCTCGTTTAGTTGGAATTCGTCCTTATAACGCAATAGCTTTTTCTGGACCAATTTCAGTTTTTGTTTCTGTTTTCTTATTATATCCATTAGGACAAGCGAGTTGGTTTTTTGCTCCAAGTTTTGGGGTAGCAGCGATATTCCGTTTTTTATTATTTTTACAAGGGTTCCATAACTGGACATTAAACCCATTCCATATGATGGGTGTTGCTGGTATCTTAGGTGGGGCATTATTATGTGCTATCCATGGTGCTACTGTAGAAAATACTCTATTTGAAGATGGAGATGCTGCGAATACTTTCCGTGCATTTACACCAACACAATCAGAAGAAACTTATTCTATGGTAACAGCAAACCGTTTTTGGTCACAAATTTTTGGAGTAGCTTTTTCAAACAAGCGTTGGTTACATTTCTTTATGCTTTTTGTGCCTGTAACAGGGTTATGGACAAGTGCTATCGGGATTGTGGGACTTGCTCTTAATTTAAGAGCTTATGATTTTGTATCACAAGAGCTTCGTGCTGCTGAAGATCCAGAGTTTGAAACATTCTATACTAAAAATATTTTATTAAACGAAGGTATCCGTGCTTGGATGGCTGCACAAGATCAGCCACATGAAAACTTTGTATTCCCTGAGGAGGTTCTACCACGTGGAAACGCCCTTTAATATTGTAGCAGGTAGAGACATTGAATCTACAGGTTTTGCTTGGTGGTCTGGTAATGCTCGTCTTATTAATGTATCTGGTAAATTATTAGGTGCACATGTAGCCCATGCAGGTATCATGGTTTTTTGGACAGGTGCGATGACTTTATTTGAAGTTTCTCATTTCATACCTGAAAAACCTTTATACGAACAAGGTTTTATTTTAATCCCTCATTTAGCAACTTTAGGTTGGGGCGTAGGCCCTGGTGGAGAAATTGTAAGCACTTACCCATACTTTGTGGTTGGCGTTGTACATTTAGTTTCTTCAGCTGTACTAGGTTTTGGTGGTATTTACCATTCATTAATTGGTCCAGATACACTAGAAGAATCATTCCCGTTTTTTGGTTACGATTGGCGTGATAAAAATAAAATGACATCTATTTTAGGAATTCATTTAATCTTTCTTGGTTTAGGTGCGTTATTATTTGCTTTCCGAGCTATGCCAGGTAATCTATTTAGCTATGGGTTATATGATACTTGGGCCCCTGGTGGTGGAGACGTTAGATTTATTGATAACCCAACTATAAATCCTTTTATTATTTTCGGTTATGTATTTAAATCACCATTTGGTGGTGATGGTTGGATTGCTTCAATTGATAATATGGAAGATCTTGTAGGTGGTCATATATGGGTAGGTGCGCTTTGTGTTATTGGTGGTGTATTCCATATTGTAACTAAGCCATTTGCCTGGGCCCGTAGAGCATTTGTTTGGTCTGGGGAAGCTTATTTATCTTATAGTTTAGCTGCTCTATCTATTATGGGTATAACTGCTTCGATTTTTGTATGGTATAACAATACTGCGTACCCAAGTGAATTCTTTGGTCCTACTGGTCCAGAAGCTTCTCAAGCACAAGCATTTACTTTCTTAGTAAGAGATCAACGATTAGGGGCAAATATTGCTTCTGCACAAGGACCTACTGGTTTAGGAAAATATTTAATGAGATCACCAAGTGGTGAGATCATATTTGGTGGGGAAACAATGCGTTTTTGGGATTTACGTGCTCCGTGGGTAGAACCTTTACGTGGACCTAACGGTTTAGATATTAATAAAATCAGAAATGATATCCAACCTTGGCAAGAACGTCGAGCAGCAGAATATATGACTCATGCCCCATTAGGGTCTTTAAATTCTGTTGGTGGTGTAGCTACTGAAATAAATTCTGTAAACTATGTATCACCTCGTTCTTGGTTAACGACATCTCACTTTTTCCTAGGTTTCTTCTTATTAGTTGGTCATTGGTGGCATTCTGGTCGTTCAAGAGCTGCTGCTGCAGGTTTTGAAAAAGGTATAAATCGACAAACAGAGGCTGTACTTTCAATGCGTCCAATTGATTAATCTAATTTTTATTTCTTATAACAATAATTAAACGTAAGTATAAGAAAATTTATTAAGTTTTCTGTACTCAACTTTAATTATTGTTCAATATTAGAATTATACATGTTAAAAAGTTTTATCCATTTTATATTAATAAGAATGGGTAAAATTTTTTAACAATAAATTTTACTTCATTTATTTCATTTTCCTTATTAATATAACCTGTTGATGTAAGTGTACCTTCAATTATTAAATAATCTTGTGTTTTATAATATTTTAAAAAATCACCTTTATCATCACCCCAAAGTAAAATTTTCAACTCATTTTTAGAATTTTTTTGTCGAGGAGATGGAAATTTTACTTTTATTTCCATAGATTGGCATTCTTTATAAACTAAATGGACAGGCTTTTCAATAACTTTTGCAACAAAAATAGCATGATTCATATTGTCTTTATTAAAATTAAATTATAGAGGTTTGAGTTTTTTTAATTTGACCAGCATTTAATTTTTCTAAAAGAGTAAGCATCATTTCAAAGTATTCTCGAAAATAAAAATCTAATTCTAGTACTTCTTTTTTATTAATATCTAATGAATTATATGTATCTTGGATAGAAGATGTAAAATTTTGAGTATTATTTATTACTTCAATAAATGCTAAACGATCACTAATTTTAAGACTCCACTCAAAAAACCCTGTTATTTGTCTAAAAACTTTTAAAAGAAATACAGGAACTGTTTGAGTTTTTGCCTTTTGTCCAGACAGTTTTTCACAAAGCTCAATAATTTCCTCTGATTTCCAAGCTTGAGAGCTTCCAGTAGCAAATACTTTATTTTCTGTTTCTTTAATGGATAAACTTTTTATACAAAAAAATGCGGCATCTTGAGTATCTATATAAGCAATTGTTGGTGATTCTAATGTAACTAAAATAGATTTTTGCTCTAAAATAGGTATTGCATATTGATAGATAAGTCCTTGGAAAAACCCAGCATATTTAAAAATAGTAAATGGGATGGTTGAACTTTTTATAAACTTTTCTATCCTATATTTCATTTGCATTAAAGTTATATAAGGATATTTCTCCGAATTCAAAATTGATAAGAATATAAAGCGTTTTAATTGAGCATATTTTGATAATTCGATTACGATTAATTTACCATACCAGTCTACATGTATTAATTCAGTATTATCTTCCGGTTTTGTAGTCGATGCATCAATTATAGCTGTGACACCTTGAAAGGAAAGTGGTAAAGTCTCTGGTATTGTTAAATCACCATAAACTAACTCAGCTCCCCATTCTTTTAAAAAATTCGCAGCTCTTTTATTACGGACAATACAACGAACTTGAAAACCATTCTCTAAAGCTTTCCTAACAATTTGTCGACCTAAAGTTCCAGTTCCGCCAAGAATAAGTAGTGTCATAAATAGGTTATTTTTTTGTAAATTTTTAAGACTTGTGTCAGATATCAGATAGAGTTATAGTATAGTACTATATAATTCTATACATAACCATTTGTAGAATTCAATAGAATTATCAATTTTTATTACACATTATAAGCTAGATCCTAGGGTAAAACAAATTGTTTCTCATTTTTGTTAAGCTAAATGTTGTACTCTTTTAATCATCTTGGTTTCAAACTAGAATTTTTATTAAGAAGAATGTCAATAAAATAAATAAATAAATAAAAGGGATAATAAATGGTTTTTTGGGATAATTTATTACGTTATCCAAGATTTTTTATATCTTCAATGCTGGGATTAATTTTAATATTATTAACACCTATTATTGAACAGTTGAAAAAGTTTAATGATAAGAAAATAGTATATTTTTTTTTGATAAGTATTTTAATTACTTTATTTTGCATTTTAAAAGAAATGCTAAGTATAGAATAAATTACTTGATTATACTTAATTTATTATTATATTTAAAAATAATTAATTTATGACAACCCAACAATTTTTTAACTTAATGCCCTACTATGGGGAAAATCCGGAACCAGAATTAAAATCAAAAGAAATAGAACCAAGAGAAAAAGTAGAACAACAAATATATTATTTTTCAAAAAGTCCTTTCCGCAATACCCAAATGAAATATTCTAAAAAGGATTATTTTAAAAGACGTAGTTCACGAAGGGGAGAATTAGATCGCAACCAAAGATTTAAGTCATCTGGACTTGGGTTGCAAAAGATGCTTGAAAAAAACTATTCTAACCAAAGTTCAAGTATTATCGAAAAGAAAAATATAAAAAAAGTTGGGCTTTTTAAAGATATTCAAGAAATTGAAGAAAAAAGTTTATATATTCATACTGGAGCATTTGCTCTTTTTGATACATTAGTCCGTAGTGAAATTCATTCAGTTTTTGGGTATCCTGGAGGAGCAATATTACCTATCTATGATGAATTATTTTTTTGGGAGGACAAGAAATTTATTAAGCATTATCTTGTAAGACATGAACAAGCTGCAACACATGCTGCCGATGGTTTTAGTAGATCCAGTGGACAAGTTGGGGTTTGTTTTGCGACATCAGGTCCAGGTGCAACTAATTTAGTTACTGGTATTGCAACTGCTTATTTAGATTCAATCCCAATGATAGTTCTGACTGGGCAAGTAGGGACCCAATTCCTTGGGACTGATGCTTTTCAAGAAATTGATATTTATGGAATAACCTTATCTTTAGTTAAACATTCCTATGTTGTTTTGGAGTCTAGATTTTTGTCTCAAATTTTGGCAGAAGCAATATATGTCTCTCAAAATGGAAGACCTGGTCCCGTTTTAATTGATATACCAAAAAATGTAGGGTTAGAAAAAATAAAAAGGTTTATCCCATGTTATGCAACAACTGTACATAAGGTCTTAGGTTGGAGATATAAATTTAAGAATCAAACTGATAAAATAAGAATGGCCTTACAACGGCTATCAGAATCTTCAAGGCCCTTATTATACATTGGTGGTGGAGTTGTAAGCTCACAGGCGGGCCGTCAATTAGCTCGGTTTGCTTATCGTTATCAAATCCCTGTTACAACAACTTTAACAGGAAAAGGAGCATTCAATGAAAATAATAGATTATCTTTAGGTATGCTAGGGATGCACGGTACTGTATATGCCAATTTTTCGGTAGCAAATTGCGATCTATTAATTGCGGTTGGTGCTAGGTTTGATGATAGAGTTACTGGAAAATTACAAGATTTTGCTTGTAAAGCTTTTATTATTCATATTGATGTTGATGAGGCAGAAATTGGTAAAAACAAAAATGTTGGTATTGGTATTGTCGGTGATATTAAAAAAATCTTAACAAAGTTTCTATTATTGATGGATCGACCAGAACATAGATGGCTTAAAAAGCCTCTTCGTAAAGAATTTAAAAAATGGTATAAAAAGACTATAGAATGGAAGCAAGAATTTCCATTACTACCAATTCCTGGGGATTATTCATTATTACCTAAAACCATTGATGATGTTTTATTACCTCAAACTGTTATTAAAACATTAACAGATATTAGACCTTATGCAATAATTACTACAGATGTTGGACAACACCAAATGTGGGCTGCACAATATACAAAATGCAAACGACGCAAATGGTTGTCTAGTGCTGGGTTAGGTACGATGGGGTTTGGCTTACCTGCTGCCATTGGTGCAGCTGTGGCTTACCCAAAAGAAGATATTATTTGTATTACTGGTGACTCTAGTTTTCAAATGAATTTGCAAGAATTAGGAACAATTTCTAAATATAAATTAAGGATTAAAATCATTATTATTAATAATCATTGGCAAGGGATGGTACGTCAATGGCAAGAAACATTTTATGAAAGTCGATATTCTCACTCTAATATGGTCGAAGGAGCACCAAAGTTCGATGTACTTGCAAATGCTTATGGCATTAAAAGTATGTATACTGAACGCCAATCAGAAATATGGCCCACATTACGTGATACTTTGGAAGGACCGGAACCTGTCCTACTTGAATGTAATGTTTTAGAAGATGAAAATTGTTATCCTATGGTTGAACCTTCAAAATCAAACAGTGAAATGGCTTTATCAAGAAAACTTTCAACAACAATAGAAGGTTTAGTAATAGATAAAGAGGAAGAAGCAAAAAAACTAAACTAGGGTTAGTAGAAATGATAATTTTTTAAATAAAAAGAGAGGAAAAACCTCGCTTTTTATTTAAAATTAAAAGCTAACCATAAATATTTATTTTTAAGCAAGTCTTGAGTAGTATTCAATAACTAGCATATCATTGATTTTAAACCTAAGATCTTTACGTTTTACTAAATTTAAAATTTTCCCTGTTAATAATTTTTGGTCGAATTCTAAGTGACTATTTAAAACATTATTACTTGAAGTTGCATTTTCTCCTTGATTTAAATTGGATTTAATTAAGGCTATTGCTTTAGGTTTTGTAGAAAAACTAATAGAATCATTTGGTCGACATTGAAAACTAGGTATATTAACTCTTTTTTTATTTATTAGAACATGCCCGTGGTTAACAATTTGTCTTGCAGCAGGGATTGTTGGCGCTAATCCTAAACGAAAAATAATATTATCTAGTCGCATTTCTAAAAGTTGCATTAATAAGAAGCCTGTTAGACCCTTTTTTCGTCTTGCTTCCCTAACATATCTTAACAATTGCGATTCCGTTATCCCATAATTATAACGTAATTTTTGTTTTTCATTCAATCTAATTTTATAAGCTGATGCTTTTGAGGTTTTCTGATCAGTTATTTCTTTTCCTTGTGCATTCTGCTTTTTTAGTACTACTTTTCTCGTTAAGCCTGGTAAATCACCAAACCTTTTAATAATTTTTAAACGCGGGCCTCTATAACGTACCATTTTAATTGTATTGATATTTTTAAATTTAAATCAATTTACTAATAAACTTAAAAGAATTAGAAATAGTAGTAGTAGTATTAAAAATTGTTTCTTATATTATGAAATAGTAAAATAATGTATTATATTCATATAGGGCTTGTAGCTCAGTGGACTAGAGCGCGTGGCTACGAACCACGGTGTCGGGGGTTCGAATCCCTCCTAGCTCAGAGAATATTGTAGCTTATAGATTGATTTATAGATCCTTTTTGGGGTATAGCCAAGTGGTAAGGCAGTGGACTTTGACTCCGCCATTCGTAGGTTCGAATCCTCCTACCCCAGTTCTTTTTTATTTTAATCAGACTAAATTAAAATCTTGTAATCTTTCAATAGAAGTTAAATTTTTTGAGGAAGAAACAACCCTCTTATTGTTTTTTGTTTTATTAATACTTAAAAAAAAACTCTTTTGAAGATCTTGTTTTAATTCTTTATTCAAAGCCTTTGCTCTTAATCTTCGTTTCTCTCTGTTTAGATAGTATAATAAATTATCTTTCGCATTGTTAACGTTTGTTTTATTTTGGAGTTGTAGATTTAATTGCTCAGTCGAAAATATATTGCAATAAATAAAAAATAATAGAATATTTATATCAGAAACTTTAAGGCGCTCATCTTTGGTAAATGTAAGTTTTTTATTAGGGTATTCTATGTTATCAATTAGAAATTCGAAAAAAATGGGATCGAAATCTTTAATTAAAAAAAAAATTTGTCGGATTTTTCTATTTTTATTTAGCATTTAATAAAACCTGATATAAAAGTTAAGCCTAGATATTTTTAGGTATAAAAATAGCTTATAGGGTTTAATAAATTTTTTATTAAATTCTATAGACTATTTTTTTGATGAAAAATTAAAATTTAGCCAAAAGTTCAAACCTAAATTTTGAGCTATCTCTTATTAACTTTGTTATACTCTCTACTTCGTTAACATTTAATAACCAATAGTTTATAATCTCAGTATAAGCATTTAATATATCAATGGAATCATCTTTTGACATCCAGGGCTTATAGGATAATTCTTCTTTTAATAATTGCCACCCGTTCTCTCTAGGCCAAAAAAAGAAAGTAGTAATGGGTAATGTACGATTATTTTGTAATTTTTTATCCACAGCTAACCCTAAATAATTTTTGCTCCAAATAATCTTAAAGACATAAACATTCTTATTTAACATAAATAAATTACCTATATTTTCTTTTCTTTTAAAATCCAGAAGACTTTCTTAATAGATTTTTAACGACTTCTGTAGGTTGAACACCATTAGATAGTCTAAGAATTGTTCGCTCACGATTAATATGAAAAGTTTTATCTATCGGATTATAAAACCCTAATTCTTCTAATACTTTTCCATCTCTTTTTGTTCTAACATCCATTACCACAATTTTATAAAAAGGTTGTTTTTTACGACCACCGCGTTTAAATCTTATTTTTAACATTTCTAATATAAGTTTTATTTATTATTTTATTATAATATATCTATCTAATTCCCTTTTTTAAAAAAGGGGAGGTTCTGTAAAAGTAATAGATTCTAATGTTCGTATCATCCACTCAAGGAAGATAAATGCACACATCGAAGACATATCCATACCTAGTACCGTAGGTACTATGTCATCAAATTCTTTTAAGAAAAAATCAGTAGCATGTAATAATGAATACATTGGGTGAATATACGGATTAATATTTGGGAACCATTGTATTGATAAGCGTAAAGTTAAAATCCAATAATACTGCCTTAGTCCTGCCACCATAGCTGTCACCAAAAGATTTAACATTTCTGCTCTTGTATAATCATTTGGGTTAAGTGACGGCCATTCAAATGATGCGACTATCATTAACATTAAGGTGTCTTTCATAACATTTATATTAATTTATTTTTATTATTTAATATATTTAATAAGAACTTAAAGAAAAAAACTCTAAAACGATTTAATAATCTTACTTACATTCATTATAGATTCAATATATAAATTGTGTCAATTTTTAATAGTCTACGAAAATCTTTTTTGGGAGTTTTTGTTTTCCTAAATTATCAAAAACATGTTATTATAATTATTATAATTTTAATGGCAATTTTTTATATAACCTTAATATTACTTTCCTATGAACAATAATTATAAAAAATCTAATGATTACGAATCTAGATGGGGGTTTTACTTAGTTAGTGAAGTTTTAAATGGTCGTGTAGCAATGGTTGCCTTAGTAATAATAATATTACTCGAAGTTTTGACTAAAAAAACATTATTAAATCTATTATCAACTTTAATCAGTTAATCGATTAAACTCAATAAATTTTTTAGGTTCTACCCAAAATTGACGACCACTGGCTTCTATAATTGCGTATTCCATTGAATAAAAATTATATAACCCTAAGTAATAGTTTTTCAAATTTCTTGATACTATTCTGTTTTATTTTTTAAATTCTAAGTCAAACATAAAAGTCCTGGCATAAGCTATCTTCCCAAAGGACTCCTCCTTAAGTATTGTAACTGTTATAGCGTTTCACCATTGAGTTCGAAATGGATCAATGTGGTTCCACTATCCTTTAAACACCAAGACAATATTTTTTAAAGCTAGAAAAAAGTTCAAGTCCTCGATCTATTAGTACATCTCAGCTTAATATATTACTATACTTCTACTTGATGCCTATTTGCAAACCGTTCTTAAAAGAGCGGTTATGTAACGGCTAGTCTTGCCGTGATCTTACTTGTTTTCACAATAAGAGTACTCATCTTGAGGTGGGCTTCCCACTTAGATGCTTTCAGCGGTTATCCTTTCCATACGTAGCTACCCAGCGTTTACCATTGGTATGATAACTGGTACACCAGCGGTATGTTCTTCTCGGTCCTCTCGTACTAAAGAAGAATCCTCTCAATACTCTAACGCCTACACCGGATATGGACCGAACTGTCTCACGACGTTCTGAACCCAGCTCACGTACCGCTTTCATGGGCGAACAGCCCAACCCTTGGGACGTACTACCGCCCCAGGATGCGATGAGCCGACATCGAGGTGCCAAACCTCCCCGTCGATGTGAACTCTTGGGGGAGATCAGCCTGTTATCCCTAGAGTAACTTTTATCCGTTGAGTGACGACTTTTCCACTCAATATCGCCAGATCACTAAGACCGACTTTCGTCTCTGTTCGACTTGTAGGTCTCACAGTCAAGCTTCCTTATGCCTTTACACTCTTCGATCGATTTCTGACCGATCTGAGGAAACCTTTGTACGCCTCCGTTACCTTTTGGGAGGCGACCGCCCCAGTCAAACTGCCCGCCTGAAACTGTCCCCTGACCGGCTAACGATACAGGGTTAGAATTCTAGTTTTATGAGAGTGGTATCTCACTGATGGCTCAATTACTCCCGTAAGAATAACGTCAAAGCCTCCCACCTATGCTGCGCAAATAAAACCCGAAACCAATTTCAAGTTACAGTAAAGCTTCATAGGGTCTTTCTGTCCTGGTGCAGGTAGTCCGCATCTTCACAGACAAGTCTATTTCACCGAGTCTCTCTCTGAGACAGTGTCCAAATCGTTACGCCTTTCGTGCGGGTCGGAACTTACCCGACAAGGAATTTCGCTACCTTAGGACCGTTATAGTTACGGCCGCCGTTCACCGGGGCTTCAGTTATCAGCGTCGTAAAAAACTAACCAACTTCTTTAACCTTCCGGCACTGGGCAGGCGTCAGCCCCCATACGTTGTCTTACAACTTAGCGGAGACCTGTGTTTTTGGTAAACAGTCGCTTGGACCTTGTTATTGCAACCTAATAGGTACCCCTTCTCCCGAAGTTACAGGGTTATTTTGCCGAGTTCCTTAGAGAGAGTTATCTCGCGCCCTTTGGTATACTCTACCAACCCACCTGTGTCGGTTTAGAGTACAGGTATTCTTTATTTATGACAGTGCAAGCTTTTCTTGGAAGTATAACATCAACTACTTCATATAACGCGCACGTTATTCCGTATTCATGACTTAGCTCAAAGTATTTTCTCTACTTCTCAACACCTCGTACACTTAAACCAATAACCAATATTTGGCTAGTCTAGCTGTCTTCGTCCCTCGTTGTCAATAAAGAATAGTATAGGAATATTAACCTATTGTCCATCGACTACGCTTTTCAGCCTCGCCTTAGGTCCTGACTTACCCCCCGCGGACGAGCCTTCCGGAGGAAACCTTAGGTTTTCAGGGCATCGGATTCTCACCCATGTTTTCGCTACTCAAGCCGACATTCTCACTTCTGCTTCGTCCACGCCCGCTTACGCTAACGCTTCAATCTATAACAGAACGCTCCCCTACCGATATAATTATTTATTATTATTTTTAATATCTCACAGCTTCGGCAAATTACTTAGTCCCGTTCATTTTCGGCGCAGGATTACTCGACCAGTGAGCTATTACGCACTCTTTAAAGGATTGCTGCTTCTAAGCAAACCTCCTGGTTGTTTAAGTCTTCCCACCTCCTTTACCACTTAGTAATTATTTAGGGGCCTTAGCTGGTGATCTGGGCTGTTTCCCTCTTGACAATGGAGCTTATCCCCCATAGTCTTACTGGTTAGCTATACACTTAGTATTCTTAGTTTGCGTCGATTTGGTACCGAATTACCAGCCCGCACCGAAACAGTGCTTTACCCCTAAGCTATAACGCTAACCGCTGCGCCTAAACACATTTCGGGGAGAACCAGCTAGCTCCGAATTCGATTGGCATTTCACCCCTAACCACAGCTCATCTGCTGATTTTTCAACATCAGTCAGTTCGGACCTCCACTTAGTATTACCGAAGCTTCATCCTGGCCATGGTTAGATCATCCGGGTTCGGGTCCGTAATTGGTGACATAAGCGCCCTATTAAGACTCGTTTTCACTATGGCTCCAGTATTTTTTACCTTAACCGTGCCACCAACTACAAGTCGCCGGCTCATTCTTCAACAGGCACGCAGGCAGACGTTAAAAGTCGTCCTTCTGCTGCTTGTAAGCTTACGGTTTCATGTTCTTTTCACTCCCCTCCCGGGGTTCTTTTCACCTTTCCCTCACGGTACTATTCCACTATCGGTCATTCAGTAGTATTTAGCCTTACGAGGTGGTCCTCGTAGATTCACACGGGATTTCACGTGCCCCATGCTACTCGGGATACAATCTAAAGGGTTTAATGTTTTCGACTACAAGATTTTCACTTTCTAGGATTTAGCATTCCAACTAATTCGTCTAACACCAAACCATACTTTATTATAATTGTCCCACAACTCCTTTTATATAAACCGAAGGTTATATAAGAGGTTTAGGCTCTTCCCGTTTCGCTCGCCGCTACTAAGGGAATCGTTTTTACTTTCTCTTCCTCTAGCTACTAAGATGTTTCAATTCGCTAGGTTCGCTCTTTTCTGCCTATGAATTCAGCAGGTAGTTTAAAAAGTTTCCTCATTCGGATATCTCCGGATCATAGCTTGTTTCCAGCTCCCCGAAGCGTTTCGCCGGTAACCACGTCCTTCTTCGCCTCTGAATACCAAGGTATCCCCCGTAAGCCCTTATTTCCTTGAACTTAAAAAAGTTTTATTCTAGCTTTAAAAATTAACTCCAACTTGTGGAAAATTATGGAGATAAGCAGACTCGAACTGCTGACATTTGCCTTGCAAAGGCAACGCTCTACCAACTGAGCTATACCCCCAAGTGGGCCATCCTGGATTTGAACCAGGGCCCTCACCCTTATCAGGGGTGCGCTCTAACCAACTGAGCTAATAGCCCTTTTTTAGAAGTTTCTTAACTTCTTTTTTCGTTGTCAACAATGAAAGGTTTCAACCTATAAAACATTAGAGACAACTTGAGAAAACAACTTTATCGACCAATTATGTTCCAATTAAGGAGGTGATCCAGCCGCACGTTCCCGTACGGCTACCTTGTTACGACTTCACCCCAGTCACTAGCCTTACCTTAGGCGCCTTCCTCCAAATATATTAGGTTAGAATAACGGCTTCGGGTATAACCAGCTTCCATGGTGTGACGGGCGGTGTGTACAAGACCCGGGAACGGATTCACCGCTGTATAGCTGACCAGCGATTACTAGCGATTCCATCTTCATGAAGGCGAGTTGCAGCCTTCAATCCGAACTTAGAGCAAGTTTAAAGATTAGCTTATCCTCACGAATTCGCAACTTTTTGTCTTGCCCAATGTAGCACGTGTGTAGCCCAGAGTATAAGGGGCATGATGACTTGACGTCATCCTCACCTTCCTCCGGTTTATAACCGGCAGTCTTTCAAGATACCTTTTGTAAAGCAACTAGAAACAAGGGTTGCGCTCGTTGCGGGACTTAACCCAACATCTCACGACACGAGCTGACGACAGCCATGCACCACCTGTTTATGTATTCCCGAAGGCACTCCATTCTTTCGAATAGATTCACATAATGTCAAACCCTGGTAAGGTTCTTCGCGTTGCATCGAATTAAACCACATGCTCCACCGCTTGTGCGGGTCCCCGTCAATTCCTTTGAGTTTCACTCTTGCGAGCATAGTTCCCAGGCGGGATACTTAACGCGTTAGCTACGATACTGCATGGATCGATACACACAACATCTAGTATCCATCGTTTACAGCTAGGACTACTGGGGTATCTAATCCCATTCGCTACCCTAGCTTTCGTCTCTTAGTGTCAGTGATAGCCCAGTAAAGTGCCTTCGCCATCGGTGGTCCTCCCAATCTCTACGCATTTCACCGCTCCACTGGAAATTCCCTTTACCCCTACTATCCTCAAGTCTAGTAGTTTCTATTACATTTTTGAAGTTGAGCTTCAAGCTTTAACAATAGACTTACTAAACCACCTACAAACGCTTTACGCCCAGTGATTCCGGATAACACTTGCATCCTCCGTCTTACCGCGGCTGCTGGCACGGAGTTAGCCGATGCTTATTCGTCAAGTAACGTCAGAACTTCTTCCTTGACAAAAGAGGTTTACAACCCTGTGGGCTTTCTTCCCTCACGCGGTATTGCTCTGTCAGGCTTTCGCCCATTGCAGAAAATTCCCCACTGCTGCCTCCCGTAGGAGTCTGGACCGTGTCTCAGTTCCAGTGTGACTGGTCGTCCTCTCAAACCAGCTACTGATCGTCGCCTTGGTAGGCCTTTACCCTTACCAACTAGCTAATCAGACGCAAGCTTTTCTTTAGGCGAATTTCTTCTTTCATATAAATGATATGCGGCATTAGCAATCGTTTCCAACTGTTATTCCCCTCCTAAAGGTAAATTCTCACGTGTTACTCACCCGTCCGCCACTAAAGTTTTAACACTTTCGTACGACTTGCATGTGTAAAGCATACCGCCAGCGTTCATCCTGAGCCAGGATCAAACTCTCGATAGTTTCCTGAATATTTAAAAAAGAGATAAAAATAATAATTATATTTAGCTCTCTCCTATTTCTTATTGTAAGAAATATGTTTTCACCCTGTACTCTAGATTACATAGCATATGAACAAATTGTCAATATTCAAAAAGGCTCAGCACAGAAAGCTTTGGTTTATTATCAGATAATTTTTTTAAAACCCCTTTAACCCTTTATCGAGGAGCAACTAGATATCTTAATTTTTTTTCAACGACTAATATCCGTGAAGAAGCTAATCTATTCTCAGGGTCCCATACTAACGCATTCTTATAACAATTATAAGACTCTACTGATAAATTAAGTTTTTCATAACTATAACCAAGATTGGTCAAAGCTAATGTATAATCGGGAATAATTTCAAGGGCAATACTGTAGTAATAATTAGCTAAATTATA